AAACTAAAGAGGAAAAATAGCAAGTGACAAAGTTTCATTTTTTTATGAAAAACCAGAGACTTTAGAGATATTATAATATGGAAAATTCTTCAAAGCATAAATAATTAAAAATAGGTAATGATTTTATTAAAACAAATTTATAATAAAATTGATTAATTTATCTCAATTTGTAGGTCGGAGATGAGTTGAGACATAATAAAATAATTCGTATAACTAAAGTAGTTGTTATGCTTCCTAAGTTATAAAGATATTGAATATTAAACGTGAATAAACAAATTCATCCTTTCTGATGCTGAATTAGGAAAAAGCCAGATGATGGANAAAAAACCAAGAATGTTAGAAGAAAAAATACTATATATTTTGTTATAAACATTTAGAAAGCTGTATGCCTTGAAAAAAGCTTGTACAGTTTGGGGAGAGACTCTGAGTTTTTTGAGATCCGAAGTCTACTTCAACCAATATGCCATTAGGCACCGCTATTCATAATATAGAAATAACACCTGGAAAAGGTGGGCAATTAGTGAGAGCAGCTGGAACCGTCGCAAAAATTATTGCAAAAGAGGGTCGATTAGTCACACTAAGATTACCTTCGGGAGAAATTCGTCTAATTCCTCAAAAATGTTTAGCGACAATTGGACAAATGGGAAATGTTGACGCAAATAATTTAAGAATAGGTAAAGCGGGATCCAAACGTTGGTTAGGCAAACGTCCAAAAGTTAGAGGAGTAGTTATGAATCCTATAGATCACCCTCATGGAGGTGGAGAAGGAAAAGTACCTATTGGTAGAAAAAAACCATTAACTCCTTGGGGTCATCCCGCACTTGGAAAAAGGAGTCGAAAAAATCATAAGTATAGTGATACTCTTATTCTTCGTCGTAGAGTCAACTAAAAAATAGGAAGGAAAAATAAGGATTGTTCGCAATGACACGTTCAATAGAAAAAGGTCCTTTTGTAGCCGATCATTTATTAAAAAAAATTGAAAATCTAAATCTTAGAAGGGAAAAGGAAATAATAATAACATGGTCCCGTGCATCTACGATTGTACCTACAATGATTGGTCATACAATAGCTATCCATAATGGACAAGAACATTTACCAATTTATATCACAGATCGTATGGTTGGTCACAAATTAGGAGAATTTGCTCCTACACGAACTTTTAAAGGACACGCAAAAAATGATAGAAAATCTAGACGTTAATTGGAGGATCATTTTTAATGAAAATTGTAAACTCTGATTTAAAAATTAAAGCTTTGGCTAGGCATATTCGTATGTCTCCTAATAAAGTCCAACGGGTCATTAGTCAAATTCGTGGCCGTTCTTATGAAGAAGCACTTATGATATTAGAATTTATGCCATATCGTGCGTGTAATCCGATATTACAATTACTTGCTTCAGCAGCTGCCAATGCAAATCACAATTTTGGATTAAATAAAACTGATTTATTTATAAGTGGAATCCAAGTAGACAGAGGAAGGTTCTTGAAAAGATTGCAACCAAGAGCTCAAGGACGTGGTTATCCCATACATAAACCTACTTCTCATATAACTATTGTAATGGAAGTAACTTCTGAATAAAAATAAATTTTTTAATAATATATATATATGGGACAAAAGATAAATCCACTTGGTTTTAGACTTGGTATAACACAGAGTCATCATTCGTATTGGTTCGCTAAACCAAAAAACTATTCCAAATTATTTGAAGGGGATAAAAAAATACGTAATTGTATCGAATTTTACGTGCGAAAACATATAAGAAATTCTTCAAATTATGGTGGAATTGCACGCGTCGAAATTCAAAGAAAAACAGATTTAATTCAAGTTGAAATATATACAGGTTTTCCAGCTTTATTAGTAGAAAATCGGGGCCGGGGAATCGAGCAATTAAAAACTGATGTACAAAACGTATTAAATCCTGTAAATAGAAGACTTAGACTGACATTAGTTGAAATAGCTAAACCTTATGAAGAACCTAACATTCTTGCAGAATATATTGCTTTACAATTAGAAAGCAGAGTAGCTTTTAGAAGAACCATGAGAAAAGCTATTGAATTGGCAAAAAAAGGAAATATTGGGGGTATTAAAATACAAATAGCAGGACGTCTAAATGGAGCTGAAATAGCTCGCGTTGAATGGGCACGAGAAGGCCGAGTTCCTTTACAAACTATTCGAGCTCGAATTAATTATTGTTATTATGCAGCTCAAACAATATATGGAGTATTAGGAATAAAAGTTTGGATATTTCAAAACGAATAATCATTATTTCTATCCGATTCACCTAATTTTATCATAAATTTAATACAAAAAACTTGCTATGCTTAGTGTGCGACTCGTCTCTATCAAAATTTTGACAAATTAAGTCGAAATTGTGAAAAACTGGTTTTTTACTAGAAAAATTCATGAATATATATTGGAATGAACCAATAAACTCACTAAAAATATTTCTTAGATTAATGTTTCCACAAAATAAAAAAGTATAACTTTGTGAAGCGGAATGAAATACAAAAATAATTGTATGGTTTATGGAAAAATGAAAAGTTCCTAAGCAGTGTCACGAGGCAGAAAAAAATAGGAGAGCTTGAATTCAACAAAAACTAAGAAACTTGAATGAAAAGGTGTAAGCTCAGCTGCANAAAAAAAGCCTAATCGAGAAATACTTAATCATGAAAACGAGGAAATCTACGGAATTTTTATTTATTCATTAGGCTAGGATGGCAAAAGAAACCGGATTTGATACGATACAAAAAAATTATTTTAAAGTCCATATTTGCCCATGAATTTTTTATTTTCCAAAACCAAAATTTTTAGGAAGTTACTTAATAAATTCTTTATTCATAAGGAGCCGGATGAAGGGAAACTTTCACGTCCGATTCTGAAGTAGCGATAAAAAAAATCGACTATAACCCCAAAAGAACGAAATTTCGTAAACAACATAGAGGAAACTTAAAAGGAATAGCTACCCGGGGCAATTCAATTTGTTTCGGAAAATTTGCTCTTCAAGCACTTGAACCAGCTTGGATAACGTCTCGACAAATAGAAGCTGGACGAAGAGCCATAACTCGTTATGCTCGTCGTGGTGGAAAACTATGGATTCGTATATTCCCTGATAAACCAATTACTATACGACCTGCAGAAACGCGTATGGGTTCTGGTAAGGGATCACCAGAATATTGGGTAGCCGTGGTTAAACCTGGAAAAATACTTTATGAAATAAGTGGAGTATCTGGAAATATAGCTAAAGCGGCAATGAAAATTGCTGCATACAAAATGCCTATACGTACTAATTTTGTTACGAATAATAAGAGATATGGAAAAACGTAAGAAATTCTTTTTTTTATTTATTAACACATATTCAAATTTTTACCCTCTCCCCCTAGTATAAAATATTAAATTTCTAGAGGGGAGAGTTTTGTAGATGGAAAAAAATGATTCAACCTCAAACTTATTCAAACGTTGCAGATAATAGCGGAGCTCGCAAACTAATGTGTATTCGCGTTATAGGAACAAGTAATCGTAAATATGCAAATATTGGTGATATTATTATCGCTGTAGTTAAAGAAGCAGTTCCAAATATGCCGATAAAAAAATCAGAAATAGTTAGAGCAGTTATCGTACGTACTCGAAAAGAATTTAGACGTGATAATGGTTCAATAATAGAATTTGATGATAATGCAGCGGTTGTTATCAACCAAGAAGGTAACCCAAAAGGAACTCGTGTTTTCGGACCAATTGCTAGGGAATTGAGGGAAGCAAATTTTACAAAAATAGTTTCATTAGCTCCAGAAGTTTTATAAATAATTTTGTATATCCACATAATTACATGAAATCGTTTTATGAATTCAAAATTTAGTAGAAAATTTATTGAAATAATTCCATTATTTTTATAATTTGAAATTCAACTATATTCCTGTCTCAGGCGGATAAAAAACGTAGAAAAATATTTTTATCAATTCAAGGAGTTTTTATGGGTAACGATACCATCGCTAATATGATAACCTCTATAAGAAATGCAAATTTGGGAAAGATAAAAACTGTTCAAATACCCGCTACTGATACAACTAGAGATATTGCAAAAATTCTTTTACGAGAAGGTTTTATAGAGGATTTTATTGATAATCAACAAAATACGAAAGATTTTTTAATGTTGAATTTGAAATATCGGGGAAAAAAGAAAAAATCATATATAACAACTTTAAGACGTATTAGTAAACCAGGTCTACGAATATATTCTAATCATAAAGAAATTCCAAAAGTTCTAGGTGGAATGGGAATTGTAATCCTTTCAACTTCTGGAGGAATTATGACAGATCGGGAAGCTCGACAAAAAAAAATTGGGGGAGAACTTTTATGTTATGTATGGTGATTCGGCATATAAAATTTTTATAAAGGAAGCTAATTGATACTGTTTGTATCAACGTTAGTTAATTCGAAGGAAAATTCTCCTATTAATGAAGAAACAAAATTTAATTGATATGGAAGGTGTGGTTACGGAATCACTTCCCAATGCAATGTTTCGTGTCTGTTTAGATAATGGATGTGAAGTTTTAACTCATATTTCAGGACGAATAAGACGAAATTTTATACGAATATTACCAGGAGATAGAGTGAAAGTAGAATTAAGTCCGTATGATTTAACTAAAGGTCGTATAACATATAGACTCCGCGCAAAATCTTCAAATAATTGAAAAATTTGTACATAGAAAAAGGAGCATATAATGAAGATCCGTGCTTCTGTTCGTAAAATTTGTGAAAATTGTCGATTAATTCGTCGTAAAAGACGAATAATGGTGGTTTGTTCTAATCCGAAACATAAACAAAGACAAGGTTGAAAAAATCTTTAGGTTGCATCGCATTATATATATATATACTAAAAAACTATGCCAAAATCTATGAGAAAAATCAATCTACGTAGAGGTAAACGTAGATTACCTAAAGGAGTTATTCACATCCAAGCAAGTTTTAATAATACAATTGTAACTGTTACGGATATACGGGGACAAGTTGTTTCTTGGTCTTCCGCGGGTGCTTGTGGGTTCAAAGGTGCAAAGAAAAGCACACCGTTTGCTGCTCAAACTGCAGCAGAGAATGCTACTCGATCTTTGATCGATCAAGGTATGAAACAAGCCGAAGTTATGATTAGTGGTCCAGGTCCGGGAAGAGATACAGCCTTAAGAGCCATTCGTAGAAGTGGTATAACACTCAGTTTTGTGCGTGATGTGACGCCCATGCCACATAATGGATGTAGACCGCCCAAAAAAAGACGTGTATAAAAAAAATATATTCTAGCAAAAATATTAATATGATTCAGGATGAGATAGAAGTATCTACTCAAATATTACAATGGAGGTGCATCGAATCCAGAATGGAAAGCAAACGTCTTCTTTATGGGCGATTTGCTATTTCACCCTTTAGAAAAGGTCAAGCTAATACAATTGGAATAGCTATGCGTAGAGCTTTACTTAATGAAATTGAAGGAGCATCTATTACATATGTTGAGATAAAGAAGGTGAAACATGAATACTCAACAATAACTGGTATTCAAGAATCGATTCATGATATTTTAATTAATCTAAAAGAAATTGTTTCAAAAAGTGATTCTTACGAACCCCAAAAAGCATATATTTCTATTTATGGACCAAAGAAAATAACAGCTCGAGATATTAAAGGAACCTCTTCGATTCGAATAATTGATAATACACAATATATTGCAACTTTAACTGAAGCTATTTCATTAGATATTGAATTAAATATTGAAAAAGATCATGGCTATCGTATAGAGAATTTACAGAAATATCGAGATGGTATTTTTACAATTGATGCCGTATTCATGCCAATAAGAAATGTGAATTATAGTGTTCATTCTTTCGAAAGCGGAGAAAAAACAAAAGAAATATTATTTCTTGAAATATGGACTGATGGAAGTCTCACTCCAAAAGAAGCACTTTATGAAGCTTCTCGAAGTTTGATTGATCTATTTATTCCTCTAATGAATTCGGAAAGGAAAGAGATAAATTCTGGAATGAAAAAAAAAAACGAATTAGATATACCTTGTTTTCCTTTTCGATTCATATCACTTGATATGGAAGAAATGACAAAAGATATTGCCTTTAAACATATATTTATTGATCAATTGGAATTACCTGCTAGAGCTTATAACTGTCTCAAAAGGGTCAATGTACATACCATAGCCGATTCATTAAATTATAGTGAAGATGATTTGGTAAAAATAAAAAATTTTGGTAAAAAATCGATAGAACAAGTATTGGAAGCCTTAAAAAAACGTTTCTCGATTGATTTACAAAAAAAATAATTATTTTTTTTGTAAATCAATCGAGAAACGTTTTTTATATTGAGAGATACCCCTTAATTTAAAATAAAGATTTTTGGGTATTTCTCTTTCACTCATAAAAAATTATATTTTTTTTATTCGAACTGATTTGAATCTTTGTTTTTCCTATAGAAAAAATAAAGAATTAATTATTTTTAGAATAGTCCCAAAGTAAGAGATTTATCAATCGGTAAAGCAGCTCCAATACCTAACCAAAGAGCTACAACAGTACCAACTAAAAACACTGTCGTAGCTACCGGACGACGAAAAGGATTTTGGAATTTATTAACATTCTCCAGAAAAGGTACTGTTAATAAACCTGCAGGAACCGCAGCCATCAAAAGTACACCTAGTAATTTATTAGGTACTGTACGAAGTATTTGAAACACTGGAAAAAAATACCATTCAGGTAATATTTCTAAAGGTGTTGCAAAGGGATTTGCAGGTTCACCAATCATTGAAGGTTCTAAAACAGCCAAACCTATAGTGCATGCAATAGTACCTAAAATAACTACTGGAAAAATATATAAAAGATCATTTGGCCAAGCAGGCTCTCCATAATAATTATGCCCCATACCTTTAGCTAACTTAGCTCGTAATATAGGATCACTCAAATCGGGTTTTTTTGTTATTGGGATAGGTTTTAAAAATCCCCCCAAAGAACTGGACATGATAATTTATTATCATACAGCTCAAGTAAAGACAAAAAATATATAAAATTTTGTTTGATACTCATAATCCAGATAAATTTGATTTATTATTTTCCGGATAGTCTTTCCTACTCATATTTTTTTAGATATAAAATTTTGACTCATTAATTATTTTGCTTTTCAATTATATTTCATTAGATCTTTTTTTATTATTCCGATATTTTCAAGAGAAATGCAATAGGAATGAATGCATTTCCATATATTTTTAGATTTCAAAATATGCAATAAAAAACTTATTTGAATCTGACGAAATCTATTTTTAATTTAATCATAGAATTGTATTTTTTAGTAAAAAGACTACCCAAGTTTTACTTTTTTTTGTAAAAAAATAGTTGGGATAAAAACACATAATTATTTTTTATGTGACGGATTGGATGAAATTCCTGTATAGCAAAACTAATTATTAAAAAAGTCACACACTCCCATAATCCATTTTTCCCTTTTTTTTTTTAAAAAATCTATTTCTTCAAAATATATAAAGAATCTGATTTCGAAAGAGACAAAATCCATTATTAATATATGGCAATAAAATATAGTTCACACTATAATATATATATATATATATTATAATGGACCCGAAATACCTTGTTTACGAATCATTAAAAAGTGCATCAACATAACTATTGCAGTAAGAAGTGGTAATACAAAAGTGTGTAAACTATAAAAACGAGTTAATGTTGATTGACCCACACTTACACTTCCTCTTAATAATTCAACTAACGGAGATCCTATTATTGGAATAGCTTCTGGTACACCGGTTACAATTTTGACAGCCCAGTAACCAATTTGATCCCAAGGTAATGAATAACCCGTCACACCAAAAGATACTGTTAGTACTGCTAAAATAACACCAGTAACCCAAGTCAATTCACGTGGCTTTTTGAAACCTCCCGTGAGATAAACACGAAAAATATGCAAAATCATCATTAGAACCATCATACTTGCTGACCATCGATGAACTGATCGAATAAGCCAACCGAAATTAACCTCAGTCATTATATATTGAACGGATGAAAAAGCTTCAATTACGGTAGGTCGATAATAAAAAGTCATAGCAAAACCAGTAGCTACTTGAACTAAGAAACAAGTTAAAGTGATCCCACCCAAGCAATAAAATATATTAACATGCGGAGGTACATATTTACTCGTTATATCATCTGCAATCGCTTGAATCTCTAGACGCTCTTCAAACCAATCATACACCTTATTGAGATAGGTTAGAAATATATACCCCCCCAAAAAACCGTAAATGATTATTTATAATCACACGGCTAAAACGAAAAGATTTACAATATGTAATACATATTATTTAAAATTTTTACTCGCCACTGTCTCAAGTTAATTTCTATATTCATTTCTGAATTTGCACAAAAATTTGAGCAATCTCTTTAATTTGCTAACTTTCATACCAATATTATCTCGTTCAAATAGTAATAATTATTTGTAAAACTTTAGATTCTTATTATGCTCCGATGATTCAAAAAAAATATAATGGATTTAAATCTTTTTATCATCTATTTACTAAATTATTCTATTCAAAAATTTGAAAATAATTGAAATTTTTTAAAGATATTAAAAGATCGATTACGGAGTCGAGTAAATAGGTTTACATAACTTAACCATAGTTTTCATTTTTCTATTTCTGTGCTTCAGGTGCTAATAATTTCTTTCATAAGCATCTGACAAAGTAGAAACCTCATTTAATATGAAAGGGTTATAAAATCCCATATTATTAATAAACCAATTGATCCAAACGAGTCGCACACCCATATTCGAAAAATCCTTCCGATTAATAATTACACGATTAAACTACCTAAAATTGAAAAGAAATTATTTTTTTGAATTACAAATCGTTTCTATAGCAATTTTTTTTATTTATGTATTACCAACTAACTTAAACTCCATCTAACAAAACAGAAGAATTATAAAGTTCCAAAATAATAACTAAAAAAACTGCAAAAAGTGCCATTGCAATCCCCATGAGAGGGGTCGTTCCCCAGCCAGGAGCTACTTTTCCATATTCGGAATTTAATGGTTTTAATATATCACCTATACCACTTTTTTTTCCTCCAGTTCTAGGAGCATCATCAATTATTTGTGTAGCCATAAACTTTTTTGATTTAGTTGAGATTTATTAACTTTGTGTACTATGATATTGGAAATATACATCGAAAATATTGGAACTACTTAAAAAATGGAAACTGCAACTTTTGTCGCTATCTTCATATCTTGTTTACTTATCAGTTTTACCGGTTATGCCCTCTATACTGCTTTTGGAAAACCTTCAAATGAACTTAGAGATCCTTTCGAGGAACATGAAGACTAATATGACTAATGACTTTCTTTTTGGAGAGTCATTGGTCATAGAAAAATATAAGATTTAATAGGAAAGATTATTTCTTTCCTTTACTCGGTACTTTGGGCGGTTCCCTGAAGAAAATGGCGAAGAAAATAATTCCTAAAGTACCTACCAACCAAAAAGTATAAACCAATGCTTCCATATGTTTGTATATTGAATAAAAATTGACAGAAAATTTTTGTATTGATTAAATGATAATTTTTTATGGACAAATCGAAGAAATTAAAACATTCAATTATACTTGATTTTCATTTATTGGAGAAAAAANCATAGAAATATAGTTTAGATTCCCTACCTTTTAGTAGTTAAATCTCCTAATTTTTGAAATGCTCCAAATTCAAGTTGAGCATCTAAATCCGGATCAATACCTGCAAAAACATCTCTAAACAATGTTCTAGCACCATGCCATATATGACCGAAGAAAAAAAGAAGAGCAAATGTGGCATGACCAAAGGTGAACCAACCTCGTGGGCTACTACGGAAAACACCATCGGATTTTAGAGTGGCACGATCAAATTCAAAAATTTCCCCTAATTGAGCACGTCTAGCATATTTTTTTACAGTAGCTGGATCATCAAAGCTAACTCCATCAAGTTCACCACCGTAAAATTCAACAGTTACACCTACCTGTTCAACACTATATTTTGATTCTGCTCTTCTAAAAGGAACATCGGCCCGAACAATTCCTTCTTCATCCACCAAAACGACTGGGAAAGTTTCAAAAAAAGTAGGCATACGACGTACGAAAAGTTGGTGTCCTTGTTTATCTCTAAAAACAGCATGACCTAACCAACCAACTGCTATTCCATCGCCATTATCCATTGCACCGGCTCTGAATAAACCACCCTTTGCCGGGTTATTACCAATATAGTCATAAAATGCTAACTTTTCAGGAATTTTAGACCAAACTTCTGATAAATTAAGATTTTCTGCTTTTGCTGAACGAATTCTTCGGTCTATTTCTTGTTGAAAAAATCCTTGGTCCCATTGGTAACGCGTAGGGCCAAATAATTCAATTGGAGTTGCCGCAGAACCATACCACATAGTTCCAGCAACCACAAAAGCGGCGAAAAAAACGGCAGCAATACTACTAGATAATACTGTTTCGACATTTCCCATACGTAATCCCTTATATAATCTTTGGGGAGGACGAACACTAAGATGAAACAGACCTGCTAATATACCTAAAATACCTGCAGCAATATGATGGGAAGCAATCCCACCTGGAACAAAAGGATCAAAACCTTCTGCACCCCAAGCAGGTACTACGGGTTGTATCTTTCCAGTTAATCCATAAGGATCAGACACCCATATCCCAGGACCAAATAAACCTGTTACATGAAAAGCTCCAAATGCAAAACAAAGTACTCCGGAAAGAAATAGATGAATTCCAAAAATTTTGGGCAAATCAAGCGAAGGTTTGCCAGTACGTTCATCACGAAATAATTCCAAATCCCAAAAAACCCAATGCCAAATAGCAGCTAAAAATAATAAACCCGATAATACAATATGAACTACAGCAACACCTTCATAACTCCATATACCAGCGTTAGTTACGGTTTCTCCTGTTATACTCCACCCTCCCCATGATTTTGTTATTCCTAAACGAGTCATGAAAGGTATAACAAACATACCTTGCCTCCACATTGGATCAAGAACAGGATCTGAGGGATCAAAAACAGCTAATTCATATAAAGCCATTGAACCTGCCCAACCAGAAACTAACGCAGTATGCATTAAGTGTACGGCAATTAAACGACCGGGATCGTTTAGAACAACGGTATGAACACGATACCAAGGTAAACCCATAAAATGCCCCTTTCTCAAAGAGAATTAAATACTATGTAACTTTTTTGCATTAAAAACTATTACTAGCTATCCGTTAAACCCTTTCTAATCATCCCGCGGATTAAGATCATAAAAATATTAATAAATCCTTTACCGATAACCATAAACAAAAACATTTTAGCTATTTTTGTCACCGGGATCATAGTATCGAGATTGGTCCCACTTATAATTTTGATTAAATATTAATTCAAATATATTATTTATATTCATAATGTAATATATATAAAATGTTATATAATTTTATATGTTTTTTATTATTATTACGATATAATCTAAATATGATATAATATATTTATCTAATTACTTACGTTTTTAAATAATAGAGTTGTATTTAATTGATGGAGATAAAAAATATGCCTATTGGTGTTCCGAAAGTTCCTTTTCGTCTCCCTGGAGAAGAAGATGCCGTGTGGATTGACGTATAGTGCGACTTATTAAACATTTTAGTTATATGGAACTTATCCGCCGTCATTCTATCCGATTGAATTGTTTGTTACTCACTTGAAATTCGCGAATTTGTCGAAAAATCCAAAGCGTGAGGTTGGGATAAAATAAATTATCAATTGAAAAATCTATGGTTCATTTCAATAAATGAAGTACTTAAACTTCTTCCAGTTATTTAATCAATAATTAAATAAACAAAAAATGACAAAATTCTAACTAAAAAATTTGAGTTATTTGTTTATATGTACGAATAAAAAATCGGATAAAATTTATAATGAAGTAGAGCATAAACCTAAAGATTTGAATTAGAAACTACTACGTAAATAAAAAATTTGTTGTAATGATACAAAGAATAACACAATATACAATATCGAAAGTTCAATAAACGAAATGCAAAATTGAACAATAAATGCAGAAAATCTCTAATTTTTGGCAATGGCTTAAGCTGTATGCACTTACAAAATGCTCGTACAGTTTTTATGAGAAAAAAATGACAAATTTATCTCAATCAATCGACTTTATAGAGAGAGATTACTTTTTTTAGGTCAACAAGTGGATGACGAAATAGCAAATCAACTTATTGGTATTATGATGTATCTTAATGGAGAAGATGAAAGTAAAGATATGTACTTATATATAAATTCCCCTGGTGGTGCAGTTCTAGCTGGAATTTCTGTTTATGACGCTATGCAATTTGTAGTACCCGATGTACATACAATTTGCATGGGATTAGCAGCTTCGATGGGTTCTTTCATCCTAACCGGGGGAGAAATCACCAAACGTATAGCACTACCTCACGCTTTGTGTCAATGAGTTTTTCTTTCATGTTTATGTCTGACCCGAAAAAGGTGGAACTAACACGACGTATTTAACCGTTTCATACACAAATAAGAAAAATTCAGTATGAATTATATTTTCTATGAGTTTATTTTAGCGTCATAAACTTAAAAAAATGAAGATTAAATTGAAAAAACTTTGGAATTGCTAAATAAAAAATGCATTTTCTTATTATTTATATAGCAATGGAACGATCGTAATATAATATAAGATAAAAGATGGTTTTTTAGATTATATTATAAGATATTTATAATTTCAGAATTAGTTTGTAAATTTGAAAGGATATCAAATCTATTGCAGAGCTGTATGCATTTAAAAATGCATGTACAGTTCATTCATTTTATTCTAAATTCTCAACCAAAAATTAGGATATTACTATTTGTTAATAGGGTAATGATTCATCAACCAGCTAGTTCTTACTATGATGGACAAGCCGGGGAATGTATTATGGAGGCTGAAGAGGTTTTGAAACTCCGCGATTGTATAACCAAAGTCTATGTACAAAGAACAGGTAAACCTCTATGGGTTATTTCCGAAGATATGGAAAGGGATGTTTTTATGTCGGCGAAAGAAGCAAAAGTTTACGGTATTGTCGATTTAGTCGCTATAGAAAATGGTTCAAATTCTACAAATAATTAGAAATAGAGATATAACAAAAAAATTACGTTTGTTAGGGTTAGGTTTGATCCGAACCGTAAGATTCTGCATAAAATTTAGAATGCCTACTATTCAACAACTAATTAGAAATAAAAGACAACCAATTGAAAATAGAGCGAAATCCCCCGCCCTTAGAGGATGTCCTCAACGTCGAGGAGTATGTACTAGAGTGTATGTGCGACTTGTTTAAATCAAAAACTTGTTAATATTTGAGACAACTATCGCAGACTGACTCTCTTATAATAATTAAAGTGAAGATACATCATTTATTTATTCTAGATGAAATTTATAGTTTTTTTGGTGCAAATCCGATCACCTTTATTTTGGATGGAAAGCCATTCCTCAATGGTAGCGATTGATCATCAATCCATTAAGCGAGGAATAATATATTCAAAATTTTTCATATACTGATTATATTACTGCAAAAACGAAATGGAAGGGTCAGCTATCCAGCGAACTTTTCAATAACGTGCCGTTAATGAATAGAAAAATTTTCTTTTGAGATATTTTTCATGTTTTATTCCGGTTACATAAAAAAGCTCAGAATCCAGAATTATACAAATAACTGGTTATTAATTAAAAATTAACTTATATTAGCTTCGGCATTTTAAAAGGACCTAATCGTTGAAGGAGAAACTATAGAAACAAAGGAATTCGTGTATTTTTTTTTAATTGAAGGTCTCATTCCTCTCTTATTAAGGGGTTATCAAACCCAAAAAAGTCATGTTGGGGAAAGTTATAACAGCAAAAGCTTTTGGAATTTTCCATTTTATACATAAGAAATCCGGGAACATTATAACAATTTAATCAAAAAATAAAGTTAATAAGTCCTATAATAAGATAGAGCATAAATATATATGTATCTAAATAAAATAATGAGAAATACGGAAAAATTAAGCAATATTTCAAAATGGATTATTTTTTTAGTAATTCAGAGGAGTGTATATCAATGACTAGAGTTAAACGTGGTTGCGTTGCACGAAAACGTCGTAAGAATATTCTTACGCTTACGTCTGGATCTCGCGGAACTCATTCGAAACTTTTTCGAACTGCCAACCAACAAAGAATGAGAGCGTTAGCATCATCTCATCGCGATCGAGGTGAGAGAAAAAGAAATTTTCGACGTTTATGGATTATTCGACTTAATGCAGCAGCACGAGATAATGGAATTTCCTATAACAAATTGATTCAATATTTGTATCAAAACAAAATTATTTTGAATCGAAAAATACTAGCCCAAATCGCTATATTAGATAAATTTTCCCTTTCTGTAATAGTGAAAGACATTGGCAAAAAATAGAAACGGCAAAAGAACCTCTCCGGTAAGTTTTAAAATTAACCTGCCGAGAGGTTCCAATGGGAGAAGAAAAAATTTGCACGAAGAATCAGAATCAATTTTCGTTATTAGTGAAAGGTAATAACGCTAAAACACGAGCTCTTTTAATTGCTAAAGTCAATAAACGCTGTTGTTTGGAAGTTAATCTATTTGTTCGCCTAGATAATATCTTTCCTTGCTCACTAATAAATCGTCGAAGCAAACTTACATTTTTATAATCAATTAATTCTCCGGACCTAATTGCTGGAATACGTTTACGAGAGGATCTTCTAGATTTGGTCATAACTTAATTCTATAAACTTTTAAATACTCTTCATTTTTTTATTTCTTTGTGAATAGTATGCTTACCACAATAACGACAAAATTTTTTCAATTCCAATCTGATTGGTGTATTCCGACGATTTTTTCGAGTAGTATATCGGGAAATACCTTGACATCTTTTTCCTAAATTTTGAGCACAATTAATACATTCTAAATTAATTGTTACTCTTATTTGCTTATTTTTAGCCATAGTTCTATTTCAAATTTCGGGTTTGTAAAACCCATTAAAAAAATATCAATGAATACTCACGAACTTTAACTATTTAAGAGGAATAATTGATTGAAGTATCTAATCAAAAAATTTTTATTGATTATTCGCTCAGTAGTTGATATCTATTTTTAAAGAAATGGAAGAACTAAAGCATCTGGAAAAAAACGATTGATTTCTATCAATAAACCAGCCAAGAATCCGAACCACAACGTAGCTAAAACTGGTGCTGTAGATAGATAAGTTTTTGCATCTTGCATTGTAAATTTTCCTTTTTGTTTGTATAAGATAATTCGTTCCATGTATTTCTTTGTATATTTATATATGGGACATCTTGCATTGCATTAATTATGGCAATAAAGAAAACGGTTTAGTTATCATATTCTAAAAATTTTAATTATTGTTTTCTTTAGACGAGTACAATTATTTCAAATAATGAAAAATTTAGGGATGTAGCGCAGTTTGGTAGCGCGTTTGTTTTGGGTACAAAATGTCGCAGGTTCGAATCCTGTCATCCCTACCTTCATATATAAAGGTTGAGATAAAGTTATAGAAACGCTCTTAGTTCAGTTCGGTAGAACGCAGGTCTCCAAAACCTGATGTCGTAGGTTCAAATCCCACAGAGCGTGATTCATTTAATGTGGAGAGGTTTTAGGTTCGAATAAAACCTCTCGGAAAAAGTTTGAAATGAAATTAGAAATCACAGATCTAATTGATCACCACGTCGATATTGTAAATATGCAGTTACGAATAATCCAACCAAAGTTATTGGAATTAAACCAAGAACAATCCCAGACAACAAAGCTTCAACCATTTTTTCTTTCATTGACTAAAATAATGCCTAATTGATAGATTATTTTAGTTCATTACCGATCCCAAAAATGAATTTTTGAGAAATACAATGAGATTTTATATCCTTTTAAATCATTTTCTAAATAAGTTCTATTTTGCTTAAACCGATGAATAAAACTAATGCTAAAATTAAAGCTCCAATTAGGAATAAGAAATAACTAAGTATAATAAGCATGAGGAACCTAATGACAATGTCGTATATACTTCCATAAATGAATTATATAAAGTTTTTGGTAGGAAAAACTTTATATAATTCATTCATACGAATGAAAAAAGATATGGAGTATATATAACTAATAATAGTAATGTTAATAATAATAATCATTATAATATATAATGATAATGATAATCATACCTTATTATTCAATAAAAATATTGAATAATATTAATTATTAGTTTTTTAATTTGATGTTTACACGGAGCAAAAGGCTAATGGATTTATTAATAAGTAGATACGTTTAATATATAAAATTTTAAATTTTATATATTCATTACTAATTTTTAAATGATCAGTAATTTACCATTATCTTTTGATTTTTCTCATTATGAAAATGTCGATACTAAAACGAACCGATAAATAATTATTTTTTCTTATAAATTAATTATACAGAGTTTCTGTATCCCAGAAACGATTTTTTTATCATTTCATTTAGTATCAATCTGATTCATTTAAAATTTCTTGCTTAGTCCAAAGAACGTTAGCTATACCAAGTCAGTATACTTCAGAAATACCTTCGGTATGGAATTGACAACATAACGAGATTAAAGGAACAAAAATATTAGTAGATTTCAAATCTTCTAATTTTACTCTTTTGTGGGATTAATTCCTTTTGTCTTTACAAATATACACGGAGCTAACCATGTCTGGAAATACAGGCGAGCGTCCTTTTGCTGATATAATTACCAGTATTCGATATTGGGTAATCCATAGCATTACTATACCTTCCTTATTCATTGCAGGTTGGTTATTTGTCAGCACAGGTTTGGCTTACGATGTGTTTGGAAGTCCCCGTCCGAATGAATATTTTACGGAAAATCGACAAGAAGTTCCACTAATTACTGGTCGTTTCAATTCGTTAGAACAAATTGATGAATTTACTAAATCCTTTTAGGGGGTATTAATGACTATAGATAGAATCTATCCAATTTTTACAGTGAGATGGTTAGCCGTTCATGGGTTGGCTGTACCTACAGTTTTTTTTCTGGGAGCGATATCAGCAATGCAGTTTATCCAACGATAAACTCTTAAAAAAATATTAAAGAGCTATGACACAACCAAATCCTAATAAACAAAGTGTAGAATTAAACCGTACTAGCCTCTATTGGGGGTTGCTACTAATATTTGTACTTGCTGTTCTATTTTCTAATTATTTCTTCAATTGAAAAACCATTAAAAATTTTTTGCCTCATCTAGGAAAAAAATTTCCCCTATTATTTGTAACTGTATATGTTTTTAGTTATATTAATAAAATTTTTGAAGGAAAAGAGGGGGGATAAATTCAATGGCCAATACTACCGGAAGGATTCCTTTATGGTTAATTGGTACTGTAGCTGGTATCACCGTGATCGGTTTAGTAGGTATCTTTTTCTATGGCTCATATTCCGGATTAGGATCATCTTTATGAGACAAAAAAATATAAAGAATAGATAATCTTCTTTATTTAAGACTAAATAATGAAACTTTACCCTTTACTAAAAAGGGTAAAGTTTTTTGTTACAATAAACTCTTTGAGTTTCATTTGAATAAAATAGGAANCCTAAAAATTCATCTCAGCTAATTGTACTTTTTCGAATTGTTTCTTTTTAAGTACCAGAAAAATTTGCGCTAAAATAACTGACCCAAAAAATAACAAAAGACCTTGAATACGTAATGGGTCTTGAAGGACTACTTCCGCATCACCCTGACCGAACCCACCGACATTTGGATTATTAGTTAAAGGTTGGTCAACCTTTACAGATTCACCCTCTGAAATAATAAGTTCTGGCCCTGGAGGTATAGTATCAATAACTTCATGACCATCTGATATATCATCTATGACTATTTCGTATCCACCTTTTTCTTTACGCAAAATTTTATTTATTTTACCCGTCGCTGAAGCATTATAAACTGTGTTATTGCTTTTATTTCCGTCGGGATAAATTTGTCCTCTTCCTCTATTTCCACCAACATAGAGGGGATATTTCAAAAAATGAGCTTCTTTATTAGTAGCTGGATCTGGCGAAAGAATCGGAAAAACAATTTCACTATATTTTTTACCCGGAATAGGACCTATTACTAAAATATTTTTTTTATCATTGCTATAAGATTGAAAAAAAAGATTCCCTATCTTCTCTTTCATTTCAGGAGGAATACGATTGGAAGGTGCTAACTCAAAACCCTGTGGTAAAATGAGAACTGCTCCAACATTTAAAGAACCTTTTTTTCCATTAGCAAGTACTTGTTTTACTTGTAAATCATATGGAATTTTAACAACTGCTTCAAATACTGTGTCTGGAAGAACAGATTGTGGAACTTCGATATCAACAGATTTTTTTGCTAAGTGACAATTAGCACATACAATACGTCCAGTAGCTTCTCGAGGATTATCATAACCCTGTTGTGCAAAAATAGGGTATGCTTTCGAAACAGATGGCCAAACCGCTATATTTATAATAATCATTATTGAAATCGATCGAGTTACCCATTTTATAATCAAGTTATTCAATTTTCTGTTTTGCATGGTTTACTTATCCGTTTCAAATAATTTTGACGAGTAATGTATTTATTTAAATTACTCAATCTAAGACATATGCCATTGTACTAACAATAAAAATGAAAAATTACGAATTTTCTAATTGTTGAATTTTTTTATTCATTCATGGTATGATAAGTTGCTACGATAGAAGGCGATATACGATTTAAATGACGAAAAATCAAATATTTAAAGACTGTATCTAAAATAACTGGAAATGTCGAAACAAAACAGGAAATTACACGTTTGTTATGAACAAATCCAAAATGTTCTAAACAAAAACTTATTACAAGTTCCCAACCATGGGGAGAATGAAATCCAATGCATAAATCAGTTAATAGAAGAATGAAGAAAGCTTTCATCGTATCACTCAAACTATAAAACAATTCTTGAGCCCAGGAATTCAAAATAATGAGACGTTCCTTACCAAGGATAAATAAACCACTCAAAGTGATGAAATAAATAATATCTGTCAATGAATGCGAAAGAGTTTTAATACTATCATCATTGTAATTTTTAACTAATTCGATGGTTTGTTGATGTATTTCACCATTTAAATTTTGTGCTTGCGTCTCAAACGGCGAATTTGCCATAATTTTATCTAACCAGAAAAGTTCTTCAATTTCTTGAAGTTTTTCCAAAGCTTTTTCCTCCTGAAAAGATGTAAGAAAAATCTGGGATTGATCCCTATTCCACCAATTATTAATCCACGATTCCGAAAAACATCTCTGAGAAAAAATTGAAATCGCTAAAGGAATAATAATTAAACATCCAATGTATTGCAAAGAAGCTAATGCTTGATATTTCGCTAACCTAAATTCTTGAAGTACTAATGAGTTTGATTGATTGGTCAATTCCGCCTTGAATCTAGAAAGAGTACGTGTTATTGATCGCGGTAAAAGCCCAATAGATTCATAAGCTATTGTTGCCAATCCCGGGCTTTTCATTCCCAATAAGGAAGATTCAATGTCTTGTTTTGCATCAATAGATGACGAAAAAGGAAATAAATAATAGCGTTTCCATATATGTAAATCATTCAAAGTTGCCTCAATCCAAGCTAATTTTCTATTAATTTTTTTAATTAATTTTTTTTCTACAGTATCTGTGAAATTTAAATCAGTTTTTAAAACTTTTTTATAAGATTTATATTTCAAAATTTTATCTTCAAAAAAAAAAAATTGAAACTGACTAAATAGCATAAATCTCAAAAGGTGGAATAAATTCATTAGGTATAAACCAATTTTATATTCCAAAAGACTTATATATATTATAAAAACGGAATTATTTAATTCTGTGTTTGTATAAGAAAGAATAGATTGCCAGGAACGTTTTGAAGAAAAAAGCATATTTTTATACAAAAAATAATTTTTCTTTATTTTTTGTATACGTTTGCCAGCTCTATAGGCTTTTTCCAGACAACGATATGGGACAACAATCCGATGGTAGTGTAAGTTTTTCATAAAAACTACTTAAATTTTACTAAAAAAACAGCATATAAATTTTCATTATTTTTTTGTATTTTCTAGAAAAAAACTAACTCGATCGGATTTATTCTAAATACCTTCAATAGATATTTTCAAGAAACGAGCTAATTCAGCCGCTTGAGTTTCCATGTCCTCCAACGTCGAATACTCCTCAATCCGACTCAAAGGAACATCTTGTTGACCTTTCATTTTTATGTAAAGAACTCTACGAGATAAAAACCCTTCTTGAACTTCCATGCGTATAGCTTGGATATCTCTAATAAAAAAGTGAATAAGAATTCGACGGTTTTTTCCGGGAAATCCCCAACGAAAGAGAGAAAATATTCCTTTTCGTTTATCAAATCTATTATAACCACTACCTACGTTCCACCAAATAGTGCACCATAAATAGAAACTTATAAACGAACCTGCTATACCATAGAAAAACATAACAAGTCCTTGCGGAATAAACAAAATTTGCTCGGCGGATAAAAAAGGTATTAAATCTTTCCGTAAGTAACTAGAGAATCCGACAGAAGAAAAACCCAGTGCACCTGATAGAAGGATAAAAGCCCAACAGAAATTACTGATTCTTCGAGATCCTGTTACAAAATCTACTCGAATATCTTTAATTTGTGAATTCATGACGAAACAAAATCTCCTACGAATAATTGAATAATATTAAGTTTTGTAAAAAAGAGTTTATAATTGTTGATAATTCCAAAATCGATTTGAGTTAATAAGTTTTCATATTTATCGGAATAAATGGATAAAGCAATAATACCGTATGTATTGTATATACATGAAATACTATTACTTTTTTCCATTTTTTATTACTATTCCCTAACAAAAAAATTTTATAAAATATCATCTCGTTCAATATAGATAAACAAAGAAGCCATTGTAATAGCTGGAAAAACTAAACCTACTAAAGGTACAAAAATGGAAGGTAAATAAGAAGCTGTCATGAAAAATTACCTCGGGATAAAATTATAAAAAAATTATATAATATGCTATAATTTATTTGAAATTAAACTAAATAAGAATTACATCTTATTATAATCAATAATATATTGTTTTTATGAAATATTCCAAGTATATAACTCGATTCTTTTTTTTATCCGGAAAAAAAATAATCATTACGTTCTTTACGAGGGGCTGAACCATAAAGCTCAAAAATTTCGCTTAAAACACCTTTTAACAAATTACGCGGAACAATCAAATCGAGTAAACCATGATCAAATAAAGATTCTGCAACTTGAAAACCATCTGGTATTTTTTGACGTAAAGTTTGTTCAATTACACGTTTACCGGCAAATGCAATATAGGCTTTAGGCTCAGCGATGATAATATCTCCTAACATACCAAAACTTGCAGTAACTCCTCCTGTTGTGGGATATGTAAGAATAGCTATATAAAGTAATCTTTTTTGTGCTTGATGGATTTGTAAAACCGAAGAGATTTTAGCCATTTGCATCGAACTCAATGTTCCTTCTTGCATACGTGCTCCACCCGAAGAACACACTATTATTAATGGGATCGATTTTAGAGTGGCATATTCAATAAGACGAGTTATTTTTTCTCCTACTACTGATCCCATACTACCGCCCATAAATTGAAAATCCATAACGCCAAGTGCAATAGTAATTTCATTCAATTTACCTATACCTGTTTGAATAGCATCAGTTAAGCCCGTTCGTTTTTGATAAAATGCAATTCGATTCTTGTAAGAATCTTCGTCAGAAAATTTAAGAATATCTCGAGCAGTCATATCTTCATCCATAGGATACCAAGTCCCATGATCAATTAGAAGTTCTATTCTTTCTGTACTGCTCATTTGTAAATGGTATCCGCATTCTTCGCAAATTCGTTTATTTTGTCTCAAAAATCTAACATATAACATGTTTTCACAATTATCACACCTAGTCCATAAACCTTTAGTAGTATCAATCTCTATATATTTATCTTTTTCTCTTTCACTAAATATATATCCTTTTGTAGCTTTTTCGATGAAAGCTCCGATTAATCCACCAAATCTTCGTTTATCTTCGAACCAATTCATTAAAGACATCAAAAGTTCTCCCTCCCCCTTTTTTTCAAAAATGATTATGAGATATCAAAAAATAAAAAATTTATGGAGTAAAATCCTTAGGACCTATTTATTAAATTAGAAATCTAAATCCTTAAAAATTACTGTTAACTAATTTTATAATAAAACAGAATTTCTCTTTGTACAAAACATTTCTTTTTTTTTCGCTGATAAAAAAGCATTAATATGGGGGTCATTTCAAAAGGGTTAGAAGGGACTCGAACCCTTGACCTCATGCTTCGGAACCATGAGCTCTAATCCACTGAGCTACAAACCCGACCATACGAGGAATTTCATTATTTTTTCACCTCAAAATTGAGGTGAAAAAATAACGGAAAAAATTATAAGGTATCTATTGTTTCATATTCAAATTTTATTTCCTTCCAAACTTCACAAGCAGCAGCCAAATCAGGACTCCATTTGGTCGCTTCACGAATAACTTCATTACCTTCACGAGCAAGATCGCGTCCTTCATTACGTGCTTGTACGCAGGCTTCTAAAGCAACTCGGTTGGCAACTGCACCAGGTGCATTTCCCCAAGGATGTCCCAAGGTTCCACCACCAAACTGTAATACGGAATCATCTCCAAAAATTTCGGTTAGAGCCGGCATATGCCAAACATGAATACCTCCAGATGCTACAGGTAAAACACCCGGTAAAGATACCCAATCTTGTGTGAAATAAATACCACGACTTCTATCTTTTTCTATATAATCATCACGCAGTAAATCCACGAAACCTAAAGTGACTTCGCGTTCCCCTTCCAATTTACCTACAACAGTACCGGCATGAATATGATCTCCACCAGATAAACGCAATGCTTTAGCTAATACACGGAAATGCATACCGTGATTTTTTTGTCTATCAATAACTGCATGCATTGCACGGTGAATGTGAAGGAGTAAACCATTATCGCGACAATAATGAGCTAAACTGGTATTTGCGGTAAAGCCACCTGTAAGATAATCATGCATAACAATTGGTACACCCAATTCTCTAGCACATGCTGCTCTTTTTAACATTTCTTCAGATGTACCTGCAGTAGCATTTAAATAATGTCCTTTTATTTCGCCAGTTTCGGCTTGAGATTTGAAAATAGCTTCTGCTACAAACAAAAAACGATCTCTCCAACGCATAAATGGTTGGGAGTTTACATTTTCATCATCTTTTGTAAAGTCAAGTCCCCCACGAAGACATTCATATACAGCTCTACCGTAATTTTTGGCGGATAAACCTAATTTTGGTTTGATAGTACATCCCAATAAAGGACGACCGTATTTATTCAATTTATCTCTTTCAACTTGGATACCATGAGGTGGGCCTTGGAAAGTTTTTACATAAGCTGGAGGAATTCGCAAATCTTCAAGACGCAAAGCTCGTAAAGCTTTGAATCCAAATACATTACCTACGATAGAAGTGAACAGGTTCGTAACAGAACCTTCTTCGAATAAATCTAATGGATAAGCTACATAAGCAATATATTGATTTTCTTCTCCAGCAACAGGTTCAATATCATAGCATCGACCTTTGTAACGATCAAGACTTGTAAGTCCATCAGTCCAAACCGTAGTCCATGTACCAGTGGAAGATTCAGCAGCTACTGCTGCTCCCGCTTCTTCTGCTGGTACTCCAGGTTGAGGAGTCATACGAAATGCTGCCAAAATATCTGTCTCTTTCGTCTCATAGTCAGGAGTATAATAAGTCAATCTATAATCTTTAACACCAGCTTTAAATCCAACACCTGCTTTAGTCTCCGTTTGTGGTGACATAAGTCCCTCCCTACAAATCAATTTATACTCTAGCAAAGATGAGGTCTGCCCGATAGTAGGATCTGTCTTTCCCAATAAATTTTTTTGTCGTAAAAAGTTTTATCCAATTTCTGAATTAAGAATATTCCCTAATAATAAAACATCATTATTATTGTATATTGCTTTTCATATATAATGCAACCCGATTGTAGATTTATTCCAATACCTATTAATCTTTCGTATAAATTTGACGGATTGACCCAAGGATATTTACAGTGTATAGATTAATTATATACTTGTATTGTATATAATTGGATCAGATATAAAAACCGGACAAGATTTTTTATTTTATCTTAATATAGAATAAAAACGGATATTATAGAAGTAAAGTATTAAAGAAAAAATCTAATACATTTATATATATTAGATTTTTTCCATTCTTTCAGCTTCTAGCATTGAGTTAATTATTGGATTATGGAAAAAAAATAAGTCAAAATTTTATGAAAAGAAAATCGACCATATATATTCTCCATTTGATTTCCCCGGGATTATATAGCTTATTATTAATTGATTCTCCCGATACAAAATAGTTTTACCTAGAATTTTATTATAATCAACTCTTCAAAAATCTTATGAGAACAAATCTTTTATTACTTGGGGCTTCCACACTTGTTGCTAAGAATGTGGGAAATATTACTCAAATTATTGGCCCAGTACTTGATGTTGCCTTTTCACCGGGCAAGATGCCTAATATTTATAACTCTTTGGTTGTTCAAGGTCAAAATTCGGCAGGTCAAGAAATTAACGTTACTTGTGAGGTTCAACAATTATTAGGAAATAATAAAGTTAGAGCCGTTGCTATGAGTGCTACTGATGGTTTAATGAGGGGAATGGAAGTTATGGATACTGGAGCTCCCCTAAGTGTTCCTGTTGGTGAAGCAACCCTCGGGAGAATTTTTAACGTTTTGGGAGAACCCGTTGACAATTTAGGTCCCGTAGATGCTAGTACAACATTCCCAATTCATAGATCTGCTCCCGCTTTTACTCAATTAGATACTAAATTATCTATTTTTGAAACAGGAATCAAAGTTGTAGATCTTTTAGCACCTTATCGCCGTGGAGGCAAAATAGGATTATTCGGAGGAGCCGGGGTTGGGAAAACAGTACTTATTATGGAGTTAATCAATAATATTGCTAAAGCACATGGAGGTGTATCGGTATTTGGAGGAGTAGGAGAACGTACTCGTGAAGGAAACGACCTTTACATGGAAATGAAAGAATCCAAAGTAATTAATGAACAAAATATTTCAGAATCAAAAGTAGCCCTAGTATATGGTCAAATGAATGAACCACCAGGTGCTCGCATGAGAGTTGGTTTAACAGCTCTAACTATGGCGGAATATTTTCGAGATATCAATAAACAGGATGTGCTTTTATTTATTGACAATATTTTTCGTTTCGTTCAAGCGGGATCAGAAGTTTCTGCTTTATTAGGAAGAATGCCGTCCGCTGTCGGATATCAACCCACCTTAAGTACAGAGATGGGTACTTTACAAGAAAGAATTACTTCTACAAAAGAAGGATCAATAACTTCTATTCAAGCGGTTTATGTACCTGCAGATGATTTGACAGATCCTGCCCCCGCTACAACTTTTGCGCACTTGGATGCAACTACCGTTTTATCAAGGGGGTTAGCAGCAAAAGGGATCTATCCTGCTGTGGATCCTTTAGATTCAACATCGACTATGCTACAACCTTGGATTGTAGGTGAAGAACATTATGATATTGCGCAGGGAGTAAAGCAAACTCTCCAACGATACAAAGAATTACAAGACATTATAGCTATTCTGGGATTGGACGAATTATCTGAAGAAGATCGTTTAACTGTAGCAAGAGCACGCAAAATTGAAAGATTCTTATCTCAGCCTTTTTTTGTAGCAGAAGTTTTTACTGGTTCTCCAGGTAAATATGTTAGTTTACGAGAAACAATAAGGGGTTTTCAAATGATTCTTTCTGGAGAATTAGATAGTCTCCCCGAACAAGCTTTTTATTTGGTAGGTAACATTGATGAAGCTACTGCAAAAGCAGCTACTTTACAAATAGAGGATTAAAAGAAATGACATTAAATCTTCGTGTAATGGCACCTAATCGAATAGTTTGGAATTCGGAAATTCAAGAAATTATTCTATCAACAAACAGTGGACAAATCGGTATATTACCTAATCATGCTCCTCTGTTAACTGCTTTGGATATAGGAATCGTAAAAATACGTCTCAAAGAGCAATGGTCTACTATGGCATTAATGGGTGGTTTTGCTATGATAGAAAATAATCAAATGACTATTTTAGTTAATGAAGCCGAAAAAGCTACCGAAATAGATTTTCAGGAAGCTCAAGAAACCTTTCGGAAAGCTAAAACCAGTCTGACTCAAGCGGAGGGTAAGAAACAAAGTATTGAAGCTAATTTAGCTTTTGAAAGAGCCAAAGCAAGACTAGAAGCAATAAGCGCAAATACTTCTAATTAAATTTTTTGGTTTATAATGTGAGATACAACATTGGACGTATTAGATGTCACTTAAAGATGAGTGGCATCTATACTACCTACTATTGGATTTGAACCAATGACTCTCGCCGTATGAAAACGATACTCTAACCACTGAGTTAAGTAGGCTTTTATACTCTTCTTAATTATATCACATTATATTAATAGAATAAAAAGATTTGAATTCCAAATAATTGAAATATTATCTATTAACCTTGACAAAAAGTATATAAAACGTATTATTCCTATGTTTCGTAATGCAAAGGGCTATAGCTCAGCGGTAGAGCACCTCGTTTACACGTGCGCCAATGATTATCAAAAAAATTATCGAATTTTTCGATTCACAATTGAACCAATCTGTGAAATATTAATATCAGTGTCTTACTCTTTTGTTTAATCTTAGGGAAAAGTAGCCTGACATGAAAAGATTTAAGTTTTTTACTTGAAACTTAATTGAGATTGATATGGTTAATTTTTCATTTTTTTAATGACAACACATGATGAGAAAATCACGGGGAACTCTAGATATTCTTTTTTTGCTCTATGAACTTTAAGGTGTATGAAGTTTCATACAAATGAGGCGATAGAAACTCCTTTTTGAGTAGATCCATGTATAAGAAAGAACAACAGGCCTAAGTCAATATTTAATTTTTGAAAAAACTTTGGGATTGCTTCATATTACAAGCACACGGAACCATCTCATTATTAATAATAAGAAAAGGATGGTAAAATAACTGAATTAAATATTAGTTAATAAATGAGCCCAATGCATCAAAAAGTGCATGTTGGGTTCTTGAAACAATTTTCAATTTAATTTTGAACTGTTTCACCGAGAATGCCTACGGTTCGAATCCGTATAGCCCTAATTGAATTTTTAAACTGGGAGAAACATGCAAAACCGACAATCAAATTATTATTTGTGGATGAAAAACACATTTTATTAAGAAGAAATTTTCAATTTGACAGACGGAAGTTACAAAAATCTTAAATAAATTTTTTTATTTGAAACCAAAATTCTAATGAAATATTATATGGTTCATTATTTCGTTGTTACACCTCGGAATTTGATGTATACATAATTTGATAATAAGATATGAAATGATCAAATAAAAAATAACGCTATTAACCTTTTTTGTATTCTAGGGAGAATTGCAATGTTTGAACCTCAAAAATATGAATATTTCTGGATATTTTTATTAATAATTAGTGTTTTCCCGCTAATAATTTTATTAATTTCGAAATTGATAACACCTGCAAATAAAGGACCAGAAAAATTAACTAGTTATGAATCAGGTATAGAACCTATAGGAGAAGCTCGTATCCAATTTCAGATTCGTTACTATATGTTTGCTTTAGTTTTTGTCATATTTGATGTCGAAACAGTGTTTCTTTACCCATGGGCTATGAGTTTCTACGAGTTTGAAATATTTTCCTTTATCGAAGCCTTAATTTTTATTTCTATCCTGATCGTTGGTTTAATATATGCATGGCGAAAAGGAGCATTAGAATGGTCTTAAATTTAAAAAATTATCTATCTGAAAATATTTTGGTAGACAAATTCGATAAAAATATTATAAGTGATATAGAATTTTCTTTATTTAATAAAACTGTTACAGATTCCATTATTTTAACAACTTTTAATGATTTTTCGAATTGGGCTAGGCTTTCTAGTTTATGGCCACTTCTTTATGGTACAAGTTGTTGTTTCATTGAATTTGCTTCATTAATAGGCTCCCGATTTGATTTTGATCGTTATGGTTTAGTACCTAGGTCTAGTCCTAGGCAAGCTGATCTTATCATAACAGCTGGTACTGTAACAATGAAAATGGCTCCGTCTTTGGTTAGATTATACGAACAAATGCCCGAACCAAAATATGTTATTGCAATGGGAGCCTGTACAATAACGGGAGGTATGTTTAGTACAGATTCTTACACTACAGTCCGTGGAGTAGATAAATTAATTCCTGTCGATATTTATTTACCTGGTTGTCCACCTAAACCAGAAGCAATCATAGATGCTATAACAAAACTTCGTAAAAAAATAGCTCAAGAAATGTATGGGGATAGAAAAAAATTTAAACGAGACAATAGATATTTGACCCTAACCCACAAATTTACTTCATTACCAGTTCTTGGCACTAAAAAATATAATCAACAATTATCGAATCAATTTTTTCAATTTGAGGAAACTTCAAAAATATCATTGGAAATGATAAAGGAATCCGAGGATTTAACGCCTTATTCACGAATAATGAAATAATTAAAAATTTTTATACAATATGCTAAACGCTTCAGAAAGTAATAATAAAATACAAGGACGATTATCTATTTGGTTAATTAAGCATGGTTTAACTCATCGACCTTTAGGATTTGACTACCAAGGTGTAGAAACTTTACAAATAAGATCTCAAGATTGGCCTTCTCTAGCTGTTTCTTTATATATTTATGGATTTAATTATCTTCGTTCCCAATGTGCGTATGATCTTGAACCAGGCGGTTTATTGGTTAGCGTATATCATTTAACAAAAATATATGATAACGCAGATCAACCAGAAGAAGTATGTATTAAAATTTTTGTATCAAGAAAAGATCCAGTAATTCCATCTATTTTTTGGATATGGAAAAGCGCTGATTTTCAAGAACGCGAATCGCATGATATGTTCGGAATTATTTATAAAAATCACCCATGTCTTAAACGTATTTTAATGCCCGAGAGTTGGATAGGTTGGCCTTTACGCAAAGATTATATCGTACCCAATTTTTATGAACTACAAGATGCGTATTAGTAGTTTTTTCCTGGATGTAATATATAGATCTATATATTACATCCAGGAAAAAACTAACTAATATATATATATTATTTCGTGTATAGCAATATGCCAGAAACCAGATTTGAACTGGTGACACGAGGATTTTCAATCCTCTGCTCTACCAACTGAGCTATCCCGGCTATTTTTCTATTTTTGTCAATTCTAACATGAAACTGAAAATTCTGTCAATATTTATATTTTTTTTATGGGGGTAGAGGGACTTGAACCCTCATGGTCTATAAAGCCAACGGATTTTCTTTTTACAACGATTTTCATCGCGGCTAAATACATATAACTTGTAAAAATGGACTCTATCTTTATCCTTATTTTGATTATTTTCATCGAAAAATCAGTAATAATCGTATGAATATTTATTATTACAATATTTCTATCATTACTTATTTGTAGTAGAAAAAAAAAAAATAGAAAAAATCAAAAAATTTTTTCATTGGGATAGTTCCCTTTGAGTCTCTGCACCTATTTCGTAAACAAAATTTGGCTCAGGATTACCTAATACGTTTCTTTTTCACCCTAGGTTTCCCCGAATGTGGAAACAATCACTTGGTTTATTTCTCTACCAAGGCTCAATCAGATTAAGTCCGCAGCGTCTACCAATTTCGCCATACCCCCCCTCCATTTTGAATTTCATTCATAACAAATGAATAAAGTTAAAAGTTTCTGTTTCTATTGAAATAAATTATAATTCTTTCTCTATTATTATGCAATATGTTTATGAATCTCCCGAAAACGAAATGCAATTAATAGTTGTTTTTTTCTCATCCAATAGATATAATGAGTGTTATAATTTAGTAATGACTAGATAAAATAATTTGTATATGTTGTGCAAACAGATATAGAAACATTTTATATATATATTTATTTGATTTTAAAGCCTGTTTAGCTCAGAGGTCAGAGCACCGCACTTGTAATGCGATGGTCATCGGTTCGACTCCGATAGCGGGCTTATTTTATTTACCTCCTAAAATCTTTTAAAATATAAATGTTTATGCCAAAATTATCTATGTTTAATATTTCATCTCATTTCTTTTTTTTCAATTTAATATTAAGGAGTTTATATGTCCCGTTATCGAGGACCTCGTGTAAAAATAATACGTCGTTTGGGAGCTTTACCGGGTTTAACTGGGAAAATACTCAAACCAAAATCTAGTTATATCGATCGATCAACATCTAATAAAAAAGTTTCTCAATATCGTATTCGGTTAGAAGAAAAACAAAAATTACGTTTTCATTATGGATTAACAGAAAGACAATTATTAAAATATGTTTGTATTGCCAGAAAAGCGAAAGGTTCGACTGGTCAAATATTATTACAATTGCTTGAAATGCGCTTGGATAATACAATTTTTCGCTTGGGTATGGCTCCGACAATTCCTGGAGCGAGACAATTAGTTAATCATAGGCATATTTCGATAAATAATGATACAGTAAATATTCCAAGTTATAATTGTAAGCCCGGAGACATTATTACAATAAAAAATAGAGAGAAATCACAATCGATAATTACCAGAAATATTAATTTGTTTCAGAAATTAAAAATACCGAATCATTTGACTTTTGATTTAACACAATTACGAGGATCGGTTAATCAAATGATTCATCGTGAATGGATTCATTTAAAAATTAATGAATTGTTAGTAGTAGAATATTATTCTCGTCAAGTTTGACGAAAATAATTATTATATATATAATTTTTTTTTACAAAATTATTTCTTTTAATGATTTATAATATTTTATTATAAAAAATTAAATAATTCTTTCAGATAAATAATACAAACGAATAAGGAAAGAGAGGGATTCGAACCCTCGGTAGACAAGAAGCCTACGTAGCATTTCCAATGCCACATCTTAGACCACTCAACCATCTTTCCATAAATATTTTTTAATATTGTATCTTATAAATTTGTATTAACACAATCTTAAAATATTACATAAAATAAATAAATAAATTATCTGTTAAACGAAGACACAATGAATTACTTGAATTGAAAAAAGAAATAGATTTCAATTATATATTTATATGTAAAAAATTTTTGTGGTTTTTTCAAAAAGAGGAAGTGATGGATGTAATTCTAATTAATTTATGACTAAATATGCCTAGATCTCAAAAAAATGATAATTTTATCGATAAAACTTTTACAATTGTTGCTGATATCTCATTACGAATAATTCCAACAACACAGCGGGAAAAAGAAGCATTCACTTATTATAGAGATGGTGTGACTCGAATTTAAACTCAGGATCAATTATATGAAATATAATCCTAAAATTTTAACAAATACTTATGCTTAGTGAAGGTAAGTCTTTCAGGAAAAAATAATCCCTTCTGTCGAGTACCCTCGATTAATGTAGCCTTAGGTGCTGAATTACAGCATCAAACATAAGGTCAAACCTATATTACCATAGGTTATATGAAAAAAGTTTTTTCACATAATTTCATTTTTATAGGCATACACACAATGGAAAGCATTACATGTAGAAATTGACAATACAAAAGCTTCGTCACTATCCGGGGATTAATTTAATACCAAATATATGGTTAGGTGAACAAATTACCATCTCGTTTGTATTTTGGGTATCTATAAAACCATCGGAGATTGTCATACAAGCTAATCCTTATGGAATACAAGGCATTAAGAACGAAGAAATTGTGAAAGATTCTATTTTGACGGATTAACTGTCTGTTTAAAAACTCTCTGCACAAAAAAGGATGGTTAGAAATTTTTCTATAAAAACACTAGCCCAAATAGTTTATGAGGTTGGTTTAAAAAATATGAATTCATATTATTATTATGGATAACCCTCTCTATAATACTATACATGAGGAGCCGTATGAAGTTTGAATTTCATGTACGGTTTTGAAACGGAGTTCATGAATGTACAACCGTAACGAATGTCAGCTCAATCTGAGGGGGAATATGCGGAAGCTTTACAAAATTATTATGAAGCGATGCGTTTAGAAATTGATCCGTATGATCGAAGTTATATACTCTACAATATAGGTCTTATTCATACAAGTAACGGAGAACATGCTAAAGCTTTAGAATATTACTTCCAAGCATTGGAACGAAATCCTTCTTTACCCCAAGCTTTTAATAATATGGCTGTGATCTGTCATTACGTGCGACTATCTATATTATAGATTTTGTTAGTTATAAAAAACTATCCGAAAAGATGAAAAATCGGGGTTAGCTACATATTAATCATGAAAAATGGGGTTTTTCATAGCTGTAGAAAAAATCATTAGAACCCAACTATGATGAGAGAACCTATTCATTCCATGGATAAGTGAATAAATCGAGAAAAGCATCATAAAGATCAATTATTGAAAATTTTGAGTTGATACAATTAAATTCTGTTGACTGACGAAAAAAAAATCAATTTCTGTAATTAAAATTGATTCGATTGGTTAATTAAACAGTGGTGTAGAATCGGATCCTAAAGATATATGAATAACTTTGAATTTATCAAAAATTTAAGGAATAAAAAACTTCTATAATATTCATTAAGATAGTTACTATTGAATAAAAATTTACGAAATGAATTTTTTACCCAATAGTGGGAGAAAAGATAAATTTATGCATGAAATAGAAACTTAGTTCATTAATTTTTTTTTATCTCTTAAAAACTCGGAAGAGGTTTTTTAATGAACTACATAGAAATAAATGAAAATTTTAATTATTCGAGCCGTATGAGATGGTAAACTCTCAAGTACGGTTCTAAGAGAAGGGATCTTTCTTTGAGTTAACCTATCTCGATCGAGGAGAACAAGCCATCCAACGAGGAGATTTAGAAGCTTCTGAAACTTGGTTTGATCAAGCTGCTGATTATTGGAAACAAGCAATATTACTTGCTCCAGGTAATTATATCGAAGCTTATAATTGGTTAAAAATGACAGGACGTTTTTAATATATTTACACAATTTTCAATTCCTTTTTTTTGCTTGTAAGCAAAAAAAAGGAATTGAAAATTGTGTAAATATATTAATTGAATTTGTATTTTTAATGGAAATTTGAAATTTCCAATAAACTTTGAAAATATTTATGGTCCATTAAGCACCCAAATTTTGTGTCATAATAAAATTGAAGACCTGCCTGGGTAATTTCTGTATCATAATTGCTCCAGTTTCAAACTGATAAAGGGATTGAAAAGTTAAAAAAATATATCTCTCAGAAGTTAACCAATTATTGGTGGGTTTTTTCTATGCCTCGTCTGAAGAGAGGAGAACCTCAATGACTATTCGTTCACCGGAACCAGAAGTCAAGATTGTGGTGGAGAAGGATCCTGTCGAAACCTCTTTCGAAAAATGGGCTAAACCTGGCCATTTTTCAAGGACTCTAGCAAAAGGTCCTAATACTACCACTTGGATTTGGAATCTACATGCTGATGCTCATGATTTTGATAGCCATACCAATGATTTAGAAGAAATTTCTCGTAAAATTTTTAGTGCTCACTTCGGGCAATTAGCGATCATTTTTATCTGGCTAAGCGGTATGTATTTTCACGGTGCTCGTTTTTCCAATTACGAAGCATGGCTGGGTGATCCTACTCATATCAAACCTAGTGCTCAAGTTGTTTGGCCAATAGTAGGTCAAGAAATTTTAAATGGAGATGTTGGTGGAGGTTTTCAGGGGATACAAATAACCTCTGGGTTTTTCCAACTTTGGCGAGCATCTGGAATAACTAGCGAGTTACAACTTTATTCTACTGCGATTGGTGGATTAGTTTTCGCAGCATTAATGCTTTTTGCTGGCTGGTTTCATTATCATAAAGCTGCTCCAAAATTAGCTTGGTTTCAAGATGTCGAATCTATGTTAAATCATCATCTGGCAGGACTTTTAGGATTAGGTTCTCTCTCCTGGGCTGGGCATCAAGTACATGTTTCTCTACCTATTAATCAACTTTTAGATGCTGGAGTTGATCCTAAAGAAATACCTCTTCCTCATGAATTTATCTTAAATCGTGATCTTTTGGCTGAACTTTATCCCAGTTTTGCAAAAGGATTGACACCCTTTTTTACTTTAAATTGGTCAGAATATTCAGATTTTTTAACTTTTAGAGGAGGGTTAAATCCAGTAACTGGCGGTTTATGGTTAACTGATACTGCACATCATCATTTAGCGATTGCAGTCTTATTCTTAGTAGCTGGTCATATGTATAGAACTAATTGGGGTATTGGTCATAGTTTTAAAGAAATTTTAGAAGCCCATAAAGGACCATTTACTGGAGAAGGTCATAAAGGTCTTTATGAAATTTTAACAACTTCTTGGCATGCTCAATTAGCTCTTAATTTAGCTATGTTAGGTTCATTAACCATAATTGTAGCTCATCACATGTATTCGATGCCTCCTTATCCATATTTGGCTACCGACTATGGTACTCAACTTTCTCTTTTTACACATCACATGTGGATTGGTGGATTTTTAGTAGTTGGAGCTGCTGCACACGCAGCTATTTTTCTGGTAAGGGATTATGATCCAACCACTCAATATAATAATCTATTAGATCGCGTTCTCCGACATCGGGATGCAATAATATCGCATCTTAACTGGGTATGTATTTTTCTAGGATTCCATAGTTTTGGTTTGTATATCCATAATGATACGATGAGTGCTCTGGGACGTCCCCAAGATATGTTTTCAGACACTGCTATACAATTACAACCTGTTTTTGCTCAATGGATACAAAATACTCATGCTTTAGCACCAGATTTTACTGCTCCCAATGCTTCGGCAAGTACAAGTTTAACCTGGGGAGGTGGTGATATAATTGCCGTAGGTAGCAAAGTTGCTTTATTACCAATTCCATTAGGAACGGCAGATTTCTTAATACACCATATTCATGCATTTACAATTCATGTAACAGTTTTAATTTTACTGAAAGGTGTTTTATTCGCTCGTAGTTCTCGCTTAATACCTGATAAAGCTAATCTTGGTTTTCGTCTTCCTTGCGATGGACCTGGCAGAGGCGGAACTTGCCAAGTATCTGCATGGGATCATGTTTTTCTAGGTTTATTTTGGATGTATAATGCAATTTCTGTTGTTATTTTTCATCTCAGCCGGAAAATGCAGTCTGACGTTTGGGGTAGTATAAGTGAACAAGGAATTGTTACTCATATTACTGGAGGAAACTTTGCACAAAGTTCAATTACTATTAATGGATGGCTCCGTGATTTTTTATGGGCTCAAGCTTCTCAAGTAATTCAGTCTTATGGGTCCTCGTTATCCGCTTATGGTCTTTTATTCTTGGGTGCACATTTCGTTTGGGCTTTCAGTCTAATGTTTTTATTTAGTGGTCGTGGATATTGGCAAGAACTTATTGAATCCATAGTCTGGGCTCATAATAAATTAGAAGTTGCTCCTGCTATCCAGCCTAGAGCCTTAAGTATTATACAAGGCCGTGCTGTAGGAGTAGCTCATTACCTTCTAGGTGGAATTGCTACAACATGGGCATTCTTCCTAGCAAGAATTATTGCAGTAGGATAATGGCTAAGGAGGATTTGAAAAGCATTATGGCATCAAGATTTCCAAAGTTCAGCCAGGGCCTATCCCAAGACCCAACTACTCGTCGTATTTGGTTCGGTATTGCTACCGCACATGATTTTGAGAGCCACGATGATATCACCGAAGAGCGTCTTTATCAAAAAATTTTTGCTTCCCATTTTGGTCAATTAGCAATAATTTTCTTATGGACTTCCGGTAATTTATTTCATGTTGCTTGGCAAGGTAATTTCGAAGCATGGGTACAAGACCCTTTACATGTAAGACCAATTGCTCATGCAATTTGGGATCCTCATTTTGGTCAACCAGCAGTTGAAGCTTTTACTCGAGGAGGAGCTTCTGGACCAGTCAATATAGCGTATTCGGGTGTATATCAGTGGTGGTATACAATTGGTTTACGCACAAATCAAGACCTTTATAATGGAGCTCTCTTTTTGATTGTTCTTTCGTCTCTCTTTTTAGTTGCGGGATGGCTACACTTACAACCTAAATGGAAACCTAAAGTTTCATGGTTTAAAAATGCTGAATCTCGTTTAAATCATCATCTATCAGGATTATTTGGCGTCAGTTCTTTGGCTTGGACAGGTCATTTAATTCATGTTGCAATTCCTGAATCAAGAGGTGAACATGTTAGGTGGGATAATTTTCTAACCATATTGCCACATCCTCAAGGGTTAGGACCTTTTTTCGCAGGTCAATGGAATGTCTATGCTCAAAATGCTGATTCGAATAATCATCTCTTTGGAACTTCTCAAGGAGCTGGTACTGCTATTTTAACTTTTATTGGGGGGTTTCATCCACAAACTCAAAGTTTATGGTTGACCGATATGGCTCACCATCACTTAGCTATTGCCGTTGTTTTTATCATAGCTGGTCATATGTATAGAACTAATTTTGGAATTGGACATAGTATTAAGGAAATTCTAGAAACGCACACTCCTCCAGGAGGAAGACTAGGTCGGGGACATAAAGGTCTTTATGATACTATTAACAACTCTCTCCATTTCCAATTAGGTCTTGCTTTAGCTTCGCTAGGAGTTATAACCTCACTAGTAGCTCAACATATGTATTCTTTACCTCCTTACGCATTTCTTGCGCAGGATTTTACAACTCAAGCTGCATTATATACTCATCATCAATACATTGCTGGATTTATTATGACCGGTGCTTTTGCTCATGGAGCTATTTTCTTTATTAGGGATTATAACCCTGAGCAGAATAAGGATAATGTGTTGGCTCGGATGTTGGAACATAAAGAAGCTATAATATCTCATTTAAGTTGGGCTAGTTTATTTTTGGGTTTCCATACTTTAGGACTTTATGTTCATAATGATGCAATGCTTGCTTTTGGTACTCCCGAAAAACAAATTTTGATTGAACCTATTTTTGCCCAATGGATACAATCTGCTCATGGTAAGGCTTTATATGGTTTCGATGTACTTCTATCATCAACAAATAGTCCAGCTTTTAATGCTGGTCGAAGTATATGGTTACCCGGCTGGTTAGACGCTATCAACAACAATAGTAATTCACTATTTTTAACAATAGGTCCTGGAGATTTTTTAGTTCATCATGCTATTGCTTTAGGGTTACATACAACTACACTAATTTTAGTCAAAGGTGCTTTAGACGCGCGTGGATCTAAATTAATGCCAGATAAAAAAGAATTCGGTTATAGTTTTCCCTGTGATGGGCCCGGACGAGGCGGTACTTGTGACATTTCCGCTTGGGATGCTTTTTATTTAGCAGTTTTTTGGATGTTAAATACTATTGGATGGGTTACTTTCTATTGGCATTGGAAACATATTACTTTATGGCAAGGAAATGTAGCACAATTTAATGAATCTTCCACTTACTTAATGGGTTGGTTAAGAGATTATTTATGGTTAAATTCTTCACAATTAATTAACGGATACAATCCTTTCGGAATGAATAGTTTATCTGTTTGGGCGTGGATGTTTTTATTTGGACATCTTGTGTGGGCGACTGGATTCATGTTTCTTATATCGTGGCGTGGATATTGGCAAGAACTTATTGAAACTTTAGCCTGGGCTCACGAACGTACTCCTCTAGCTAATTTAGTTCGATGGAAAGATAAACCAGTAGCTCTTTCTATCGTTCAAGCAAGATTAGTTGGGTTAGCTCATTTCTCCGTAGGATATATATTTACTTATGCTGCTTTTTTAATTGCTTCCACCTCTGGGAGATTCGGTTAATTTCTCATTGAATCCAAATTTTGAAATTTTTTTTATTAATAAAACAATTATGGCGAGAAAAAGTCTTATTCAAAGAGAGAGAAAGAGACAAAAATTGGAGAAAAAATATCATTTTCTGCGTGGTTCTTTAAAAGAAGGGATTACAAAAGCTTTAACATTGGATGAAAAATGGAAGATTCGCAGAAAATTGCAATCTTTACCCCGTAATGGTGCGCCTAGTCGTCTTCATCGTCGGTGTCTAATCACCGGAAGACCCAGGGCTAATTACCGTGACTTTGGTTTATCTAGGCATTTACTTCGTGAAATGGCTCACGCATGTTTACTGCCGGGAGTCACAAAATCAAGTTGGTAGAAACAGATGTAACTTCCCCCTCTAATAAGAAGAGGGGGGAGAAAAATTATTTGCATAATCTATTTCTGATAGATTATTATAGTTTGATTACAAACGCGGGGTAGAGCAGTCTGGTAGCTCGCAAGGCTCATAACCTTGAGGTCATAGGTTCGAATCCTGTCTCCGCCACGCCTATAGAATTATTTACCAAGGCGGGTAGCGGGAATCGAACCCGCGTATTCTCCTTGGCAAGGAGAAATTTTTACCATTAAACTATACCCGCACCCCATACATAATAAATATATAGACTATTCTATATATATATTATATATAGAATAGTCTATGGGGCAAATTCATCCTACGAGAAAATTTATTTCTTCATTTAAAGCACTTGCTAAAAATAGTTTTGAATTTTATAATATTGTGTAAACTAAGAAGACTATATCTATATTTAAGATATAGAAGAATTAAGAATACCTACTAAAAAAACCAATCCGATCCATAATGAAGCTCCCGAAAAAACAACATTTTTGTTACTTAACCAACCACCCGGAGAAGCTAATACAACCGGTACACCAATAATTAGTAGGAATGAAATAGCAATTAATGCAAATACAGCTAATTGGAAAGCTATAGTCATAGTCGTGATTCTCCAAATTTTTACTAATAATGATGATAGTAATGGTAATAATGATATTTATAAAAATAAATATAATGAAGATTACATTATCAAATAATATGTCCACGAAACTCATGGAAGATTACTTTAAATGACTTATATTTTAATTTTATTTTGGAGAGATGGCCGAGTGGTTCATGGCGTCGGTCTTGAAAACCGATATAATTTTTTAAACTATCGAGGGTTCGAATCCCTCTCTCTCCTTCTTTATTTTTTGAAAGAGACGAATTCTATTCAAGTAAGAAAAGTTATTAAAAATTTTAATACCTTTTCCTACTTGTTTTCTTGGTAATTTTAACTCTAATTAAGAGGAGTCATAGAAAGAACGGGTTCAAAATCACGGTCAATTCCTTTTTCGAATCCAGCTGCAGCAGCACGTGCTCTTCCTGCGTGCCATAAATGACCAATAAAGAAAAAGAAACCCAAAACAAAATGAGATGTTGATAACCAACTTCGGGGGGAAACATAATTGACGGCATTAATTTCGGTAGCTACTCCACCCACAGAATTAAGTGATCCTAAAGGAGCATGAGTCATATACTCAGCAGATCGTCGTTCCTGCCAAGGTTGTATATCTTTTTTCAATTTACTCAAATCTAGTCCATTTGGACCTCGTAATGGTTCCAACCATGGAGCACGAAGATCCCAGAAACGCATAGTTTCTCCACCAAAAATAATTTCTCCAGTTGGTGAACGCATAATATATTTACCCAAACCGGTAGGTCCTTGTGCTGAACCTACATTAGCCCCAAGACGTTGATCTCTAACTAAGAAAGTAAAAGCTTGAGCTTGAGAAGCTTCTGGACCAGTAGGTCCATAGAATTCACTAGGATAAGCTGTATTATTGAACCAAACAAAACAACAGGCGATAAAACCAAAAACAGAAATAGCTGCTAAACTGTAAGACAAGTAAGCTTCTCCAGACCATACAAAAGCACGACGAGCCCAAGCAAAAGGTTTTGTCAATATATGCCAAATTCCACCGAAAATGCAAATAGAGCCTAGCCACACATGCCCTCCAATTATATCTTCTAGATTATCTACGCTAACGATCCACCCTTCTCCACCGAAAGGTGACTTAAGTAAATAACCAAATATTACACTTGGACTAAGAGTTAAATTCGTTATTTTTCTGACATCCCCACCACCCGGAGCCCAAGTATCATATATACCCCCGAAATACAAAGCTTTGAATACCAAGAGGAAGGCACCAGCACCCAATAAAATTAAGTGAATACCTAAAATAGTAGTCATTTTATTTTTATCTTTCCACACATAACCAAAAAAGGAAAAGATTCTTCTAAAGTTTCTGGTCCAATCAGTGCATGGTAAAATTCCTCCAAAACCTAATACAGCAGAAGATATTAGATGAAGAACCCCGGATACGAAATACGGAAAAGTATCTACAATTTCTCCACCGGGACCTACTCCCCAGCCTAGAGTTGCTAGATGAGGAAGTAGAATCAACCCTTGTTCATACATAGGTTTTTCCGGAACGAAATGAGCTACTTCAAACAAATTCATTGCTCCAGCCCAAAAAACGATTAATCCAGCATGAGCAACATGAGCACCAAGTAATTTACCGGATAAATTAATAAGTCGAGCATTACCTGCCCACCAAGCAAAACCCGTGGTTTCTTGATCTCGACCGCCTAACGCTAAAGTTCCATTAAAGAGCGTTTCCACGTGGTAAAACCTCCTCCGGGAATACAAGATTTTCATGAGGCTGATCTTGAGCTGCCATCCAAGCTCGAATCCCTTCATTCAATAGAATATTTTTGGTATAGAAAGTTTCAAATTCAGGATCTTCCGCCGCACGAATTTCCTGAGAAACAAAATCATATGCACGCAAATTTAAAGCTAACCCAACAACTCCAATAGCACTCATCCATAAACCAGTTACTGGAACAAATAACATAAAAAAATGTAACCAGCGTTTATTAGAGAAAGCAACACCAAATATTTGAGACCAAAATCTATTAGCAGTAACCATAGAATATGTTTCTTCTGATTGAGTCGGGTTAAAAGCACGGAATGTATTTGCGCCATCACCATCTTCAAATAGAGTATTTTCAACAGTGGCACCATGAATAGCACAGAGAAGAGCTGCACCTAAAACTCCAGCAACTCCCATCATGTGAAATGGATTCAAAGTCCAGTTGTGAAAACCTTGGAAGAAAAGGATGAACCTAAAAATAGCGGCGACACCAAAACTGGGTGCAAAGAACCAGCCGGATTGACCTAAAGGATAAATTAAAAAAACAGATACAAAAACTGCAATTGGACCGGAAAAAGCGATTGCATTATAAGGACGTAATTGAACAGATCGAGCAAGTTCAAATTGACGTAACATGAAACCTATTAATCCAAAAGAGCCATGAAGAGCTACGAAGGTCCATAAACCACCTAATTGGCACCAACGGGTAAAATCGCCTTGGGCTTCTGGTCCCCATAACAATAACAGAGAATGTGCTAAACTATTGGCTGGGGTGGAAACAGCAGCGGTTAAAAAGTTACAACCTTCTAAATAAGAACTGGCCAATCCATGAGTATACCACGAAGTCACAAAAGTTGTACCTGTAAACCACCCACCTAGAGAGAAATATGCACAAGGAAAAAGCAATAGACCGGACCAACCTACAAATACGAAACGGTCTCTCCTTAGCCAGTCATCCATGCTATCAAATAAACCTTTTGGTTCTTTTGAAGACTTTCCAATGGCTATAGTCATAATGATTCTCCTGTTAAGTTACTTCAACCATTTCTAAGTACCTGAAAAATTGGATTGTATACATATATATGCACTTATAATGCTTTTTAATTAGAATCCAATGATGGAATAAATCCCAAAAGTAGGTCAACTTTTCTTTTCTTTGTTATAACTTTTTCATGTATCTTTTACTCAAAAATTATTCCATAATTCCGTTATCCCCCAATATAACAAAAAAACTTTTTCTGTCGTTTTAATCTATTGAATCATTATACTTTAATTTTTGAAAAAAATGCATATAAAAACTTTCATCATTTTATTTTATCACGGTAAATACGAAATCAAAAGTTGTAAATTCAAATTGATTCAAATTTTATAATAAAAAAATGATGGACCCTTATTTATATTATAGCAAACTACAGTATTAGAATAGCAAATTTAAAAATTTAATTATAACTCAAGTTGACTAATCTTTTTTTGGTATATGATTCATATCAATTAAGTATCAACTAACCCGTTTATATTATTATTTGTTATATCGGGAATCGAAAGCCCTTTATCGGATTTGAACCGATGACTTACGCCTTACCATGGCGTTACTCTACCACTGAGTTAAAAGGGCATTTAAATATTTGATTAAACCGATATATATATATAAACACATTAACCTTTTTAATTATAAAAAGTTATATATTTGTTCCAGAACAAAAATAACCACTTCTTTAATTAATTAAAAACGAACACGTTCATAAAAAAACTTGAATTCTAGGCTTTATATAAAGTTTTCTAGGTTTTCAAGAGACGACCCTCAAAATAACTATTTTGTCAGCCATTGAAACTGTTCCTCTTTGATCATGAATAATAACTCATAATTGTCATTATTTCATTATCTCGCAAATAACGTTTCAACTATTCCTTAGATGTCTCCATAATTCTACATCTAATCACTGAAAGGTTTATCTAGTAAAATAGAATCGGATTGAATGATTAACAAGCGTAATATGTTGTTCGCCCACCGGAAAGTTGTGATGGATACTCAAAGCAAACATCCGCAATTCGTAAACAATTCAATAAAGCGTTTACTTCATTTGTTTTCATAAACAGACATATGCTTGAAAAATGATATAATGTTAAAACACAAAAATCATTTTTAATATTGTATTAAAACATTAGTCATATCATATCTATACCCCGTAACCATCTTTTGTTTCCATAATCACAATTATAAAGACTTACAATCGTAATAAACTCAATTTTTTAAAACGGGAATGACCCAAAAGATCTATTTAAGGAAAATTTCGGTACATATAAACTTACACGATCAAGGATTTTTGAATTACCTAATGAGTAGGATAGTTCATGGACAATAATACCCGTAGAAATTGCTCTTATCTAAAAAAATATTAAGCAATATTTTATTATTTTGATAGTTACGAAATCAATAATTAATATCTATAATATTACTTGATACAAAAATATTTGAATTTCCTGCCAAAAGGCCTATTGACAGTAAGTAATAAATCAAGTAACATAAAATTGAGAGGGATTAAGCCCCCATCGTCTAGTGGCCCAGGACATCTCTCTTTCAAGGAGGCGACGGGGATTCGAATTCCCCTGGGGGTAATGGAAAAAATATTTTGAAGAATTAGTTCATAAATATTTCTCGAAATTTCGGGTAGAAAGAAGTACTTCTATCTGGGTCGATGCTCGAGTGGTTAATGGGGACGGACTGTAAATCCGCTGGCAAAGCCTACGCTGGTTCAAATCCAGCTCGACCCAATATTGATCTTGATGCAATGCTTGTTTCCGAATAATAAAATAATAAAATAATAAAAGAAGACAAATATTTGTTAATAGATTATTAATGAATTAAATACAGTGGGATTGTAGTTCAATAGGTTAGAGTACCGCCCTGTCAAGACGGAAGTTGCGGGTTCGAGCCCCGTCAATCCCGACTCTACAAAAAAATCTGATATTGATAATAGTTACTTGCAGAATGTTTTTTCATATTACAATGAAAAAATGAAAAAATGAAGAATCAATTTTGTCATTTTGACGAATTTCAAAAAATTTCACTATTTTATGTATATATATTTGTCTTTCTTTTATTTTCATTTGCATCAAAAATTTTAATATTTTTTCATACTATGAATGATATCTCCAATTTCATTTTTGAAAAGCCATTTTTTTCTCAATAACATCTCAATCATCCGATTTAATAATATCTTGTTGGATAAAAAGAATTCGAACAAATATTGATAACTTTCCAAAAGAGTTGTGTAAGTGAAAGAATCATTCAATAATAATTTATTGATTTTAAACAATCTATCTCGATAGGTTAACAATTCAAGACGGGAAAACTTTTCTGGTATATTTTCAATCAACCAACGTTGATATAAATAAACCGGAGTGAAAATCTGAGGACGTTTTAATCGAATCCCTATTTTTTCAATCCGTTTCAATGTATAAATATTCTGCTTTTGATCAATAGGTAATTGATTCCACCAACGAACGGATAATTTATTGATGAAATCTTTGTTGTATCCACGACAAATAAAAAACCTTTTAATTCTATGACTTGAAAGGGATCGTTCTCTTTCCCTTCTAACTCCATAAGTAACATAAAGTCTTCTTAACATTTCTTCATCGACGAAAAATTCTCGACGTGAAAAAACAAAGTGACGAATTTGGAAGAATGAACCTACAGGATCCCAAAGAATACGCTTTCCAACAAATAATCTTGGTTTATTAATTAATTGATATTCCATCCGATACTGTGTTGATGAACAAAAAAAACCTAGTATTTCAAATTGTTCCTCCAATAAAATTTCTTCAAATTGAGATTCTAATTCTTGTACATTTCTTTTTTTTATTCTGGGTAAAATTCTTTCATAAAGAAGTTGTTCTTTTTTATTGCCTATGAGTTGACCATAATGGTTTTTATTCTCCAAGTTATGTTTCTTCGAAAATTCAAAATTGTGGAAAAATTTTAAATCATTGGGTCTTTTCATCCAATCGAAGAAATTACTGCGCGAAAAACTCAATCGCCAAAATCTAGGTGACCAAGCAATATTTTTAAACTCGCAACTTTTATTATTAACAATTTTATGTTGAGATACTAACTGAGAGTTATTACGAATGCTTCTATTTGCTATAGCAAATATTCCGTTCTGCATAATACTTAAAAATTTATTGTTAAGAACGTCTTTGGTTTTTTGTTCATCAATTTTATGAATTTCGCATGTTTCTAACCGAGGAAACTCAATGGAAAAATTTTCTAAAATGCCAAAAGCTAATTCTAAATCATTTTCAATTAATTTATCGAGAGGAATTGAAGTGTGATAATCTTTTTCTGATAAAAACCAAGAATCTCGAGCTGCTATTCCAGCTAAGCAACTTAAAACATGAATTAAAATTGTTGATTCTTTTATGATTGATTCATCAATATAGGGTTCCGAATACCATTTGGATAAATAGTAAAAATTTTTCTTCCATAAATAATTACCGATATTTAAAGGATTTGTGACAGAACCTTCTATCAAAATATTTTGTGTAATAGTTCTTCCTATCTTATAAAGTAAGATTTTTAAATTTTGATGAAAATTGGGTTTATTATTTTTATGGGTAAATCCAAAAACTTGTCTATGAAACGCTAATTTAATAGTATCAATATAGATAAATGATTCATTCTTTGTAAGACTTATCAATGAAATTTCATTCGTAAGTGCTGCTAAATCTCGTATATTATATCCCGTGGTCCTGGATCCGAAATCATTGAGATATAATAGATTTTTCCTTAATTGAAGATTGTTTTTATTTAGTAAAATAGGAAATAGGTTCCTTCGTTGATAACTACTAAATAATCGGATATTTATTATTCTATCCAATCGATCTGGAGAAATTAAAGATGGATCAACTTTTTTTGGAGCATGAGTTGAACCAATCATAATTATATTATTTCCAGTTTGATTTTTTATAGAATAAGTCTGAAAATGCTTCAATAAAATACCAAGTAAAAAAGTGGGATCCGATTCAATATTCTGAGTTGAACGGTTAACATCTAATTGATGAATATTTCGTATCCATATTATACAAGGTGACATTCCTTTTGCAAGATCTAAAATAAGATTCAATCTACGCAAACTTTCTATTAGAATATTCATCCAACTCTCTGTTATAATATCTGGTTTATTATACAAAAGTTTGTTTATAGATATTCCTAATAAGGGAACATAAGAATCTGCTGCTAAATTTTTAATTAAATACGAACGTCCAGTTTCTGCGGGACCTATTAATAAAATTCCTTTTGAACAAGATAGTCCAAATTGAAATGGTATTGGTATTTTCTGAAATTTAGAGTTAAATTTTTTAGCTTGCCGTAATGTTTGCGAAGAAATAATTTTTTGTAAGGAAGCAAAAAAGATCCATTTGTCTGCTAGATGCAATGGATAATTAACCAAATTTTTTCTGAAGATCCTGACTAAATATTTAAGATAAGAAAGTCCCTGCTGGTTATTTTCCTGGTAATCAAATCCATCATTTAATAATTTTTGCTTCGGATATAATTGAAAACCATATTCTTTTATTCTTGTATGTGTAATTAAAGACTGAACTAATAGGTTTCGTTTTCTACGAGAAAGATCTAAACTTTTGCGACTTATTAACCATTTATTCAATATTTTTTTTGTTAATAAATAAAATTTAATATTTTTTGTATAGTGTTTCAAATTCTTAAAAAAATAAATGACTAAATTTTCTGTTTTATTTAATTGTGTCTTATTACGATGCATTAATTTAGTCAAATAAAATGCTCGTGAGGTATCTGTTAAATATTTGATAATTTCAAAATGGTTCCATAAATTGATAGAATCCGAACCTATCAGAATTGAAAAATAATTTTGATAAAATAAAGAGATAGAGACAATTAAACTGAAAATGACCCAATGTAAACTATTACAGTTATTTATTAATTGGAAATCTGACCAGACAAAATGAAATATTGTTTCTTCTTCATAATCAAAAAAAAGACGTGAATTCCATTTTAAATTCAAATTGTATAAATTTTTGCCCTTTCCCAAAAAACTTACTAAATTTTTTTGTGTAACTTCAATATTATCATTTATGAAATATTCAAAATAATAACCAATTACTAAAACTTTTTTTCGTAGTTTTTCTATAAATATATTAATGTGATATTCCCACCATTCCAATGTGAAAAACCATAAATTGTAATTATAATTTCTTAATGAACTATATCTTGTAAAAAAACTAGAAATTTCAAATTGATTATATTTATAAAATTTATCCGTATTCCTCAGTATTTTATATTTCAAATCTTTTAATTTAAAATACTTTGATCTCGAGTATAAAAAAATTTTATTTATGGATTCCAACGTTCTACTGTTTCTCTTCCTACTCCCAATTAATGATTTGGAACGTAATATATTATAATAATTTTCCATTTTCGTATTATTCAGATGCGCTATCAAATCTTTAATAATTTTTTTTGAATCAGTTTTTATAAATAAGTCTTTTATTAACAATTTATAACAGAATATAGTTTCAATTTCATTTATTTCTTGTTTTGAGCAAATTGCTGTATCTGAGCTAGGTGAGAAATACAAATTTTTTGGGCTTGATAATTCTTTGTAAAAATGAGGAAAAGGTAAAATTTTTGTTTTATAAGAATTTTTATATAACATTTTCGACAATAAGGCATTCATTAAACGTAACTGAGTAAGTCGAACGTATTTTTTTTTTTGAAGAAATGAAAATTTTAATTCAATAATTATTGGGTAAAATCTATTATATTTAAAAATTTTAAAAATTGCAAAATATATAATACTATTATTTTCAATATTAGTTTTTCTTAAATGGAATAAGAATCGTTCATTATAATTTGATTGATAATTTAGCAAATAATTTGCAAAAATTAATGGATAATTAGGGACGGGGAATAATTCTTCATTTTTTATAGAATTGAAAGGGCTATTTTTAGAAGAAATTTTACTTATGGAGATGTCATTGGTTACTATAGTGATAAATGAATCAGCAATTGAATTATTAATATCTCTCTTATTAAATTTTTTTACAAAATTTTTATTAAGAGATTTCTCATATTTTTTAAATAACTGATTTTGTACAATATTAATACTGCGAGTATTAGCAAAAATGTGCAAAGAATTTGAAACTTCATTAATATTTTCTGAATCAGAATTTCGAAAAGATATTTCCAAAATTTGGGGTAATTTTATCTTTATAAAATAATGATAATGATTAGGAATCATTTTTTTTGAGAAATAAAAAATTTTTGAATTATTCATTTCATAAAGCCATTCATAAACTTGGAAAATCCATTTATTATATTGAATATTTTGAATACTGCAAATAAATCTTTTTTTTACAATTCTTTTTCCAAGGTATTGAGTATTCACGAATTTTATATTTTTTTTATAGATTTTCTCCAAATCGAAAGAGAGCTCTTCTTTAAAATATAAGTTATTTAATAATTTATTGAAGTATTTATAATAATGATTTCGCATCAAATTATAAAAATTTGGTTTATTCAATTGACTCATTAATATATCTAATTCATTATGTTTTTCTATCAAATCTTTTTCAAATTCAATACGATTTACAAATGAAAAAAAATTTTTGAATTTAAAAAAGATTGATAATAATAAATGTAAAATTTTTAAGAATAATTGATTCCATTTTATATAAAGAATTTTCTCATTCATAAAATGATTTTGTCCAATCATATTATATGCAAGATTGAACGGGAGAGAGTAATTCAACAAAAAATTTGAATAAGATTTATAAATTTTCCATGAAATGATTCCAAAATCATCTGATTCGATATTCTTTTTTAAATAATGAATCCTTTCAATATTTCTCGAAATTTTATTCAAATGTTCATTGGGAACAGTATTTTTGCTTAACTCATTCATTAATAATGGTTCAAAAAAAGCGTAACAAATTGATTTTTGAAGATTCGTTATTTTTTGCTGTGAAAATAAATTGTTTATTATGTATTCATCGTTATTATTCGTTGAGAATTTACTTAGAGAATCTGGTTTTTTTGTCGAAGAGAAAAAAGATTGATCCGAAAAAGTTGGATACATAAATACAGGTTTTACAAGTGGTCTATCTTTCACGTATAGAGTTTTATTTATCCATTCAAAATTATATTTATAGCCATTCGAATTAAGAAATTGATCGGGATTAACAAAATCAATAAATGTTATATTTTTTTCTACTTCTTCATCAGTATATACATAATTCGGATCGATAAAACGAATATCGTTATTCATTTTTTTTATCAAACATTTTTTATTCAAACTCCGAAAAGATTTTTTATATATATCCATGTAGTCTTTCCCACGATGAACATGTTTCTGAATTCTTGTCAAATCAAAATGATTTCGATCGACGATGCTTATATTAGTTGAACGAGATATAAAAACAGAAACAGGTAATGCAAACAACATTAAAGTATTTATTATAAAATTTTTATTGTTTCTTGAATTGCGGTAATCGCGTGATAAAGGAACCATTTGAAAATCAAATGAATTAATTATATTTTTTTCATTAAAAAATCTTGTTATTAATAATCCGATTAAACTACACTTTGCCCAAGAATTTGATAAATTTTTATATGAAGATTTTTTTCTGATAATTTTTGTTTCATTGTTTTACAACAGTTACATAAGACTTTACTAATAAATATATTTCTTTATTGAAATTTCGAACAAATTTTTTATTTTTCTAATTTCTTAAGATATTATGAAAAAATATCTTAAGAAATTATTATTGAAGATACAAAAAAATTATGTAATGTTTCCAATATTTTATAACAAATCCGCACGCACGATTTTCCCATCTTCTAGAAATTTGTTCTTACTTATATGTTATCCCCCTCATAATGACATAAACAGAAGCTTGCGTCAACAGATCATTTTTCACTTTGGGCGAACGACGGGAATTGAACCCGCGCGTGGAGGATCCACAATCCACTGCCTTAATCCACTTGGCTACGTCCGTCCCCGTTTTGTTTCTCTTAAGTAAATAATGACCCTTAAGATTTAAAGTCTTAAAGGTCATTATTTCTAGTTTGTCTTTTCAGGTTGAAATATATCGTCTTAAATATTAACCATTAGCAGCAGGAGCTTCAATAGCAGCTAAATCTAGAGGAAAATTATGAGCGTTACGTTCATGCATAACTTCCATACCAAGGTTAGCACGGTTGATAATATCAGCCCAAGTGTTGATAACACGACCTTGACTATCAACTACAGATTGGTTGAAATTAAAACCATTCAAGTTAAAAGCCATGGTGCTAATACCCAAAGCGGTAAACCAAATACCTACAACAGGCCAAGCAGCCAGGAAGAAATGTAGTGAACGAGAATTATTGAAGCTAGCATATTGGAAGATTAATCTACCAAAATAACCATGAGCAGCTACAATATTGTAAGTTTCTTCTTCTTGACCAAATTTGTACCCTGCATTAGCAGACTCATTTTCGGTAGTTTCTCGGATCAAACTAGAAGTTACCAAGGAACCATGCATAGCACTAAATAGAGAGCCGCCGAAGACACCAGCTACACCCAACATGTGAAATGGGTGCATAAGGATATTATGTTCAGCTTGGAATACAATCATGAAATTGAAAGTACCAGAAATCCCTAGAGGCATACCGTCAGAGAAGCTTCCTTGACCAATTGGATAAATTAAGAAAACTGCGGTAGCAGCAGCAACAGGAGCTGAGTATGCAACAGCGATCCAAGGACGCATACCTAAACGAAAACTAAGTTCCCATTCACGACCCATGTAGCAAGCTACGCCAAGTAAAAAATGAAGAACGATAAGTTCGTAAGGACCACCATTGTATAACCATTCATCTACAGAAGCTGCTTCCCAAATAGGATAGAAATGTAAACCGATAGCTGCAGAGGTTGGGATAATAGCACCAGAAATGATATTATTTCCATAAAGAAGAGAACCAGATACAGGTTCACGGATACCATCAATATCTACAGGAGGAGCTGCAATAAAAGCAATAATAAATACAGAAGTTGCTGTTAATAAGGTAGGAATCATTAATACACCGAACCATCCAATATATAGACGATTTTCAGTGCTAGTAATCCAATCGCAGAAACGACCCCAAATGCTTGCGCTTTCGCGTCTTTCTAAAGTTGCAGTCATGATAAAACTTGGTTTTTAAAATAATAAGAAATTTCCCAAGCAATTTAACTTGTTAACTTATAGTATTACACATGTTTCGTCATTATGTCAACCGATACTGTATCTAGTAAAAAATTGATGAAAAAACTTACTAAAAGTATTTGATTTGGGTTGCCCGGGGCTCGAACCCGGAACTAGTCGGATGAAGTAGATTTTCTTACCATTAATAAAATTATCTCTTCCCAAACCGTACTTGCAATTTTTATTGCATACGGCTTTCTCCATATATTTTATTTATCCCTAGAAATCCCGTACATTCTTCAATTTTTGTAAAAAATTGGCTAAATAATTTATTTGAGTAATACTCAAATACCAAATTTTTTTTTCACGGGGATTTATCCGCCAAGAATTTGAAAAATTTGACTCTGTTTTTTTTAAAAAAACGGAATTTCTAACAAAATTTGAACCATATTTTTTCCATACAGTACGTATAGTACTTTTATGTTTACATGCTAAGGTTTTGGCACAAGAAAATCGAAGAATATATTGTAGTTGGTACAAACCTTTTTTTCTTACGCATCCGCTATAATAACAAAAAATATTTCTTGTTATTTGATCGAATCGCTTAAAAATTTCATTATCTGCCAACGTTGTCCAAGATAATTTACAAATGGGATGTCCCGAAGTGTCACAAAATCTTTCTTTAGCTAATAATTTAATTAAAGGTACGATAGGAATAATACTACAAAATTCTTTGGTAACTAAATTTGTATCAATCGAATCGTTTACTAATTGAATTTGAATTATGCTATATTTACTTTTGGTACAGAAACTATATCCTAAAAAATAAGTGGGATTTTCCGATAAATCTTGAACAAATACTCTGTTAGGTTCGAACCAGAAATGAAAGTATTTTTCCCAAAAAAAATAAAGAAAACATTCCAATTTCTAATGAATAAGTTAAAATTGTCATTTGTAGTTATAATTGAATTATTTCCATATCTCGCATAATTAATTGAGTGGTTTTTTCCCAATAATCTTTTTCACAGTTCCAAAATCTGATTGTTCCGAAATATTTCTTATTTTTTGGACGAAGTTAGTTTCATCGAGTAAAAACCAAGATGAAGTAGATTGAAAGTTGTAAATTTGTTTCCATATGTAAATTAAAGAATATTCAAATTTATGAATATGAAAATTCCATAATAAATTATAGAATTGATTTTTTCTCAAATAAAATTTCGAATTCAAAATAATGATATTTTCATTTTGATGAAGTAGAAGTCTCAGAAAATGTAAAAACGAAATATCTGAACTATATCGACGAAAAATTCGAATCAAAATTTCTGGATGGAAAGAATAAGGTATTATAATATCTAAGCAAATATTAGAATTATAAATATTGTCTTCCATGAAAGAAAATATTGAATGTAGGGATTGGTAACTATTCCATTCATTCGTTTCTTTGATGAAAGATTTCGATCGAAGCGAAAAAATGGAATGAAAAATAATTATTATAATTTGTTGAACAACTTGAAATTTATTGATAAATTGATCAGAAACAATCCATGAAAGATTTGATTGACGTGATTTTTTCATTAAACGTTTCAGTGTCAAAAAGTTAAATTCGTTATTCAAATCATACATTTTATTTTTTCGATACTTTGATTCATTTATAAAACGATTATAGACAATTCCGTAAAAATCATCTTGAAAAAGAAGCGGATATAGAAATTGTTCTTGCCAAAAACCATTTTTTCTAATTTTTTTCAGCTCCCCAATAGTAGAAAAAACCTTAGCTATGGTACCCATATAAATTCCTTTGTTGGGGTAGGGAATGATAAATACAATACGTGATACAATCTATTTGAAATCCAAAATTTTTGTTTTTGACTTCATTTTAAAAAAGATCGTTCTCCTGACTTAATATAAAGTTCAAATGAGTCAGCACACAGGTAATTTATACACATTAATCTAAGTATTTAGGATTCATTATTGGTAAAAAATCCTAAAATAGAATTTATTTCCTCCACGTATTGACTGTATAAAAAAGTTTTTAACGACTTAATTAATTCGTATAGAGGAATGTTTCAAAAACAATTTTGAAACAAAAGCTGGTTCTTACTTTACCTATGATTTAAGCAATTCAGCTTTATCCATCAACTCCGATTTACTAAAAAATGAACGACATGCTATTTTCTCCGAAAAGTTTCCCTCTGGGATTAGTCGTAGTATTACAAACCTTGCCAAAGGCATGGGTGAATTTTGCATCTCATCCGAATGTGAAAAAATCCAAGTCGCACTTAAAAGCCGAGTACTCTACCATTGAGTTAGCAACCCAGTATTGAATCGAATTCAAATGGGATATTTGCAAAAACATAAATAATAAAATCAATAAAGACTAAAATTATTATAGACGTGTCAATCGATTTTGTCAATTGAAATTTAGAATATATTCTAAATTCACAATTGATTCAATATTTTTTTCTAAAATTCAAATACCAATTTTAGTATGAATTATTTTTCCAATTTATCATGTTCAAGATAAATTTATTAATTATATTAATAGTATTTATGGTATTTATTTTTGGGATAAAAATAACTAAGTATAGATATAGTGAGAGGGAAAGAAATGAATGGTAAAAAAGCGATTGTATAAAACCAAAAAAGGATTCATAATTATCTCCTTAGAATTTATTTAAGTATTAATTTGCATAAGTATTTCCATTAATTTAAAAATTTCAAACATATCTTTCATTTACTTTTCTTTAGCAAATGAAAAATATGTTTGAAATTACAACAATAGCAAGTCTGTTATCTCTCAGAAAAATAAAGAAAAGATAATTTGGATTTATTAAATTCATTGAATGAAAAAGAATTCTTCAAGCGTTTAGTGCTTCTTTAGCGGCATACATAGTTTCCACGGTAATTTCTGCAACGTCATTTTGTCGTGCAAATTTTTCAGTATTTCTTTTTATTTTACCTCTAACAAAACCTGGAATTTTATTCAATTCCAACTGACTTTCAGAATTCCAGGTTAAATCTGTATTTGTAGATAAAGATTTAGTAATGACTTCTTTAGTATCATGACCACCAAAAATTTCTAGAAGATGATCTTCCATTCCCAAAGTGAATGAATTATAAACTAGATCTGCGACTTGATTGGTGCCTTCATAGCCTAAGAAAGGTCGATAACCCAGAGTAAAATTTTGAATATGAACTGGTGAAGAAATAACTCCACAGGGAATATCGAGACGTTTACCAATATGACGTTCCATCTGGGTCCCAAATATTGCCGAAGGCTCCACACGAGCAATCATATCTCCTACTTCTGTATGATCATCAGTTACGAGTATCTCATCGCAAAAATTTTGAACTTGTTCTTTAAACCATTCTTCATCATGTTTGCAATAAGTGCCTGCACAACTTACACGAATTCCCATTTCACAAGCAAGGATTTTAGTAATAGAAGCAGCGTGGGTTGCATCACCAAAAACTACCGCTTTTTTACCAGTCAAATTTTGACAATCTATAGATCTCGAAAACCAAGCGGCTTGAGAAATAAATCTGGTTTGTTCGTCAATATATGGTTCATAATTTATTTTTTTATTTAATGAAATGGGAGACCATATATTAATTTGTTCTTGTATTTGCCGAATACAATTAGCTATATCTACAACTCCCATAGGAGTTGTAGATATATAAGACATTCCAAATTCTTTTTCCAAATATTTTGCTGTCATTAATCCTACCTCACGATAAGGTATTAAATTGAACCAAGCTTTTGGTAATTGATGAAGATTTTCCACAGAACCTCCCTCCGGAATTACTTGATTTATTTCAATACCTAAATCTTTTAATAAACGTTTTAATTCACGGCAATCATGTTGATTATGAAAACCCAATGTAAAAATACCAATTATATTTGCAGATGGTTTATCCGTTAGGGATAGATTAAGAATACCTCGTCGACGAGCTTTATCTAAATAATATCGTACTACTTGTTCTAATGTTCTATCAGCAGCTTGAAGTTCATTAACTCGATAATGATTAACATCAGCAAGTATTACATCGGAATCCGAAATCATTGAAGCTCTATCAACAAAATTTTGTAAATCTTCTTGTAAAATACTGGAAGTACATGTGGGCGTTAATACAATCAAATTGGGACGTTCTTGTTTATCTTTTCGATAAATATTATCTACTACTTTTTCTTGAGAGCCACGAGCTAATACATGACGATCCACAATACTCGCAGTTACAGGAGTAAAATCCCTTTCTCGTTCTAACATAGAACGCATAACGTTAAAATAATCATCTCCTAAAGGAGCATGCATAATAGCATGTACATTCTTAAAAGAACTAGCTACGCGCAAAGTTCCAATATGGGCAGGCCCTGCATACATCCAATAAGCTAATTTCATAAATAAAAATCTCTTTAACTTTCAATAATTTATTTTTCTTTACTTCAAAAGATCAGGAAATAAAAAATATATATATATATTATATCAGATATAAAATAATTCTTTTTGTAAGTTTTCATGAATTACTTTAAAAGAAATTCTGGGACGGAAGGATTCGAACCTCCGAATGACGGGATCAAAACCCGCTGCCTTACCGCTTAGCCACGCCCCACCTACTTAGCTACGTCTTAATATCTATTTGTTCAAGTAAAACATTTTTTTTCATTTCTGTCAATCATATATATTAATGAATATAATCAGCTGATCGAAAAAGAAAGAGTTCTAAGCGCTTTGAAGCTGAAAGAACTTGTAGTAAGATATACCTAGTAGTTTTTGTTACTTATTTTTATATCTTCTATTTCACCCTCGTCATAATATTGGGAATTAAAATCTTACTTATGTTTAATATTTATTTAGAGAATGGTTCTCATTTAAATGGTTTTATTTTTGCTAAATTACCTGAAGCTTATGCTATTTTCGATCCAATCGTAGATGTCATGCCAATAATACCTTTGTTCTTTTTTCTCCTAGCATTTGTCTGGCAAGCTTCTGTAAGTTTCCGATAAATTCAATTAATTATTCGGATAATTTTTTGCATAAATCCTCAAATTCAGTTTTTTATCTCATATCTGAATTTGAGGTTTTGTGTTATTTGCTATAAAATTCTTATAACCTCTTACTTAATATTTTTATCATTTGACTCATTTAAGAAATGTCAGAATGGTTGCTTGCAACAATTTTTAAAATTGTTTTCGCCCTATAGGGTTACCCTTTTTTGTTCAATCAAAATTAAGAAGAAACGTTTCATAAGATTTATAATTTATTCTATTCCACCTCTAGTAACGATCCCGGAGATTACGTCATGCTTACTCTTAAACTATTTGTTTATACAATAGTTATATTTTTCGTTTCTCTTTTTGTTTTTGGATTTTTATCTAATGATCCGGGACGTAATCCCGGACGTAAAGAATAAAAGGCATTTTGGTTTTAAATACTTATATACGGAGAGAGAGGGATTCGAACCCTCGGTACGAATAGTTCGTACAACGGATTAGCAATCCGCCGCTTTCGTCCACTCGGCCATCTCTCCAAATTAAAAAGTTTTAAATTTTTTCATATGAGACAGTAAAGGGAAACAATCAAAGAATATACTATCAATAAAATATAACATATTGTATTGATATTTCGTTCCATTTGCAATCGTTTATGTTAATATCTATAATAGAATGTGATTATAAAGATATATGGTATAATATATCATATGCTTATAATATAATTTAATAATTATTATTAGATAAAATATTATTAGACTTTAATAATATGAAATTATCGAATTATTTAGTAAAATTTATTTCAAACTATAGATAGGCCTAGCCAATTTAATATTGGCTAGGCCTCTATAAATCTGAATAATTTATTGATATAATTCTTTACTTAATCTTAGAGCTAAAATACCTGTTACAAGAGCACTTAGAAGAATTACAATAATTTGATTATCTGAAATTGGAACCATTACTTTTCCTTCTCCCTAATGATTTATTTGGAAATGAGAAAAAATATATATATATGTAATACAATTATTAAACAATTTAAAATTATAATTTCTATTTCATTTAATCTTTAATTGGTTTTAAATAATACGGACTTGTTAATATTGTATTGATTTCTTTTTGTTATCGCTACAGTTTTTTGAACAGAATTTGTTGAAATTATAAAAAGGAGAAGTTGAACCAGAATGAATTTAGAAGTTATTGCACAGCTTATTGTTCTGGCTTTAATCGTTGCGTCAGGTCCATTGGTTATTGCTTTATTAGCAGCTCGTAAAGGTAATTTATAATTCCATTTTTTTCCATCTCCGGGAATAATACACAATTTTTCGAGTAATCAAATTTCGGGGATGGAATTGGAAAACACTAAGAGAAAATATAGAAATATGTTACTATTGTTTAATAGCGGATATAGTTTAGTGGTAAAAGTGCGATTCGTTTTTCAATTAAAAAAAAGTTAAAGGATCGAAAAGTTCCTTACATATTTTTTTTGACTCTCATTTCTAAAAGAATTTAAATCTTCCCTATTTATGCAATAATGGGGAAAGCACTATTCCTTCAGTTATTGGAGGAGCGAATATTTTGAATCAAAAAATCTATGGAGAGAAATTCAAAAACAGATTTTTCATCGTAACTGAATCATCAATTGTGGCGAGGAACTAATGTCAAGTTGATGCTAGATAGTTATAAATCTAATAACTTTAGTTTACTGAAGATATTAAGCATTTTTTATAATTACTCGGCGAAAAGAGTTTTCCCAAAGATAAAAATCAATAGAAATGAGAAACGGAGTAATCAAAAAGTTTTGTATTTTCATCCTCAAATTTACTAATTATATTTTTCTTTTTGAGAGGATCATCTAAGAAAGTATTTTTTTCCATTCAGAAGTCAAATTGATAAAAAAATAAACCAACATAGATGTTATAAATATATTCCGATAATCCTAATATTGCAATTTTTGCAACTTCACATGAGTATATTTGTCGATATATTTATAAAGGAGCCGAATGGAAAAAAATTTCCACGTTCGGTTCTGAAATAGAGACGTTTATAAAAAATAAGACGCCGACTATAACCCTTAGCCTTCCAAGCTAATGATGCGGGTTCGATTCCCGCTACCCGCTTTTTTATATTTCGGAATCAAAAGCATAGAAAAATATATTTTTCTATGCTTTTGATTCCGAAATATAATAACGTCCATCGTCTAAGGGATAGGATAGAGGTCTTCTAAACCTCCAGTATAGGTTCGAATCCTATTGGACGTAGTAAATTTTTTCTCTTTCCATTCTCCTTATACGATAAATGTTGTAATATAGAAAAAATTAATAATTATATTTTATTTTCCCTCCTGAAATAGGAAAAGTTCAATATGTTCTTTAATAGCTTCTTTTAAAAGATTTTCTGCTTGTTCTGTGAAAACTTTAGTGGAACGAATAATTTCGATAAACTGTGGTTTATTAGTTGTTAGATATTCACGTAATTGAACAAGAAATTTTTTTACTTGCCCCGTTTCTAGTACATCCAAATAACCATTAACTCCTGTATAAATAGTGGCTACTTGTTCTTCTACACCAAGTGGTGCTGATTGGGATTGTTTTAGTAATTCACGTAATCTTTGACCTCTAGCTAATTGATTTTGAGTAGCTTTATCAAGATCTGAAGCAAATTGTGCAAAAGCTTCTAATTCTGCAAATTGAGCAAGTTCTAATTTCAATTTCCCAGCTACCTGTTTCATAGCTTTAATTTGTGCAGCGGAACCAACTCTAGATACGGAAATACCTACATTAATTGCTGGCCGAATTCCAGCATTGAATAAATCAGCAGACAGAAATATTTGTCCGTCTGTGATAGAAATAACATTTGTAGGTATATAAGCTGAAACGTCACCTGCTTGAGTTTCAACAATAGGTAAAGCGGTCATACTACCTTCACCTAATTTAGAACTTAATTTAGCTGCTCTTTCTAAAAGACGAGAATGTAAATAAAAAACATCTCCTGGATAAGCTTCTCGACCAGGTGGTCTTCTTAATAAAAGAGACATCTGTCTATAAGCTTGTGCTTGTTTGGAGAGATCATCATAAACAATAAGAGTGTGTTGTTTGCGATACATAAAGTATTCAGCAAGAGCTGCTCCTGTATAAGGAGCAAGATATTGTAATGTAGCAGGGGAATTTGCAGTTTCCGCAACAACGATTGTGTATTCAAGAGCACCACGTTCTTCAAAGTTATTTACTACTTGTGCCACGGAAGATGCTTTTTGACCAATAGCTACATATACACATATTACATTTTGACCCTTTTGATTCAAAATAGTATCGGTAGCAACTGCTGTTTTGCCTGTTTGCCTATCTCCAATAATTAATTCTCTTTGCCCGCGTCCAATCGGAATCATCGAATCAATTGCAATAAGCCCTGTTTGCATTGGTTCGTAAACTGAACGTCGAGAAATAATACCAGGAGCTGGAGATTCAATTAGTCTAGATTCAGAAGCAGCTATTTGTCCTTTTCCATCAATGGGTTGAGCCAAGGCATTTACGACACGACCTAAATAAGCTTCACTGACCGGTATTTGAGCAATTTGACCTGTTGCTTTTACAGAGCTTCCCTCTTGTATTGCTAACCCATCACCCATTAAAACGACTCCAACATTGTCTGATTCTAAATTCAAAGCAATACCTACGGTATTATCTTCAAATTCAACTAATTCACCAGCCATTACTTTATCAAGCCCATAGATACGAGCAATACCATCTCCTACTTGAAGTACGGTTCCAATATTAACAATTTTGACTTCTTGATTATATTGCTCAATTTGTGTACGGATAACACTGCTAATTTCGTCGGGTCGAATATTTACCATTAGCTTTTATTAATTAATTTCTGAAAGATAAAACCAATGAAAGTTACTCAATTGTACTTTCCATGGCCCTTAGTAGGCCAATATTATGATCGATCATACGTAAATGTAGTTCACTATTTAAACAATTTTTTAATGTTTCTAAAGCTCGTTCAAGTGCTAAGCGAGAAACTTGTTGTCGAACTTGTTCAATTGCTCTTTGTTTTTCAAAACGAATCGTAGCATTTTTTGAATCCTCTAATCTTTTTGAATCTTCATCGGCAGCATCAATTAAATCTTTTTTTTCTTTATCCATCTGGGATAATCCACTTATTCGAATATTATCTGCTTTAATTTTGGCTTGTTGTAAACGAGTTTTAGCCTGTTCAAGCTTATAAGTAGCTTCTTTATAGCGTTCTTCCGCATCACGAATAGTATTTAAAATAGTAAGTTTACGACTTTTCAATAAATTACTTAATGAAGTAGATTTATTTTTTTTATATAAATATCTTCTATAATCTCTTCCCAAACCGAGCATGAATTTTTCAATTCACCCGGCTTTATACCCAGTTTTTCATCTCTTTTTGGTAAACTGAGCCCATCGTCCTCATCCTTTTTTGTTCCTATCGAACATGAAACAGTTGTTGATGACTCTTTTGACAAAATATTTCTAATTGTCAGCAAAATTGTTTTTTCGGATAATTATAAATCGTAAATTAGGTTGTCGATTCAGCACTTGATAAAATTCAAAATGGTTTTTTGAGGATCATTATGATTCATTATACAATGAAGTATATCAATACGAGTGTTATGTATTGAATAAATCGCCAACCAAGTTTTTAATGGTGAGATAAAGAAAATCTCAATTGTGCCTGGACTTCAAGCAGTTAAGCTTTAACCATTTTGATTCCTTCCCCCCTACCAAAAAGTATTTTTTTGATTTTACGAAATGCTATAGTTCTTTCAGATTATTTTCTCATCAAGTAATTCGCTGGGATTATGTACCTTTAAGTACTATTGGACGGATCCAATTATTTCATCCAAATATTCAATCCGCACACACTCCCTTACCAAAGTAAACTAATAAACCTAGTACTACACCTAAATTAATTAAATTTGTTTCTAAAATATTAGTATTTAGTCCAAAACTGTTAGCTAAAGTCCAAAATTTTTGGGAAACAACAAAATCAGTTCCATTTTCCATATTGTCTTCTCCTTTTAATTATTAGATGGTCGAATTCTTGTGGAGTTTTTTGTTGACTCGACACACTCCCTATTTCTTTTATTCAAAACTGAGTTAATGAATTTTGAATAATGTTGAATAATTTCTTTTGATTCTAGTTTTTTTCATAGAAATTCAAAATTTTTTTGATTTTCCCTCCCCCGTTTCTGAAAAATAAAGGATTTTGAAGAGAGAGAGGGAAACTTTTTTTAAATGATAATAATAATGATAATAATAATTATTATTATCATTAAACGAAAGGATTCGCAAATAAAAGTGCCAAAGCCACGACTAATCCATAGATAGTTAAAGCTTCCATGAAAGCTAAACTTAACAATAAAGTACCTCGAATTTTACCTTCTGCTTCAGGTTGTCTTGCAATACCTTCTACAGCTTGACCTGCGGCGGTGCCTTGACCAATACCAGGTCCAATAGAAGCTAAGCCTACGGCTAATCCAGCAGCAATAACAGAAGCAGCAGAAATCAAAGGGTTCATAATAATATCCTCTAACTTAAATTGGTGAAAGATTTTTGTAATAGGAATCAAAATCTAGTCTCCATTGCTTACTAAAATTTTTTCATAATTTAGTCGAAGCAGTTAATAACTCAAAATGTCTCTTTTTTTTAAGTGTTAGTATCACCAAAAATAATTCTATTTTTTTCTTTTTTACAGTTTTTTTTCCGAATTTCCAATTATTGTTATCTAGAAATAAATTTTAACCAATGAATTAATTCTTGTAAACTTTTCTAGATTATTAATATATAAACTCCTATATATGTAATTCTTGTACTACAAAATTTAGGATCGGTACGAAATAATTTAATAAAATTATATACTAAATTTTATTTTTTACTAAATATTTATTTAGTGATGACCTTCCATAGATTCTCCTATATATGCTGCTGCTAGTGTAGCAAAAATCAAAGCCTGAATGGCACTTGTAAATAACCCCAGAAACATCATAGGTATAGGAATAATCAAAGGTACTAGAGAAATTAGAACAGCAACAACTAACTCATCAGCTAATATATTTCCAAAAAGTCTAAAACTAAGTGATAAAGGTTTGGTAAAATCTTCCAAAATATTTATTGGTAAAAGTACTGGTGTTGGTTGGATATATTTACCGAAATAGCTCAAACCTTTTTTGTGAAGACCAGCATAAAAATATGCTACTGATGTAGGTAAAGCTAATGCTACTGTAGTATTAATATCATTTGTGGGTGCTGCAAGTTCACCATTTGGTAATTCGAAAACTCGCCAAGGAAACAGGGCTCCTGACCAATTTGATACAAAAATGAATAAGAACATAGTGCCAACGAAAGGAACCCAGGGTCGATATTCTTCTTCTCCAATTTGAGTTCTAGTTAAATCTCGAATGAATTCCAAAACATATTCTATGAAATTTTGAGCACCAGCTGGAATTGCTTTTAAATCTCGAGTAGCTAAAATAGCTAAACTTAATAATATAAAAATTACAATCCAAGAAGTTATAAGTACTTGAGCATGAACCTGAAAAGAACCTAATTGCCAATAAAAATGTTGACCTACTTCTACATTAGATATTTCATAAAAATGATTCCTGGAAATTATTACAAGATCGGGCGTATTACTCCTTCTAAAAATAGATTTACAAATAAATTTTTAAATTTTATTTTTTTTGTCATTCCACAAATATTTGTTCATTTCTAATTGATTCTTTACGTAATGATAATAACAATAATAAATTAAAAAAAATGATTTTAGGAAATAGCAATAATTCCCAAATTATTTCACAAACTTATCAATTTTCAATTGTATTATAACGACCCTCTCGAATTGCTGATGTTAATTTATTTAAAATCCATCTAATAGAAGCTCTAGCATCATCATTAGCAGGAATTGGTATATCTGTCACATCTGGATCACAATCAGTATCAACTAAACAAATTGTTGGAATACCTAAGGTTAGACATTCTTGAATAGCTGTAAATTCTTTTTGTTGATCGATAATTATAACAATATCAGGTAAATTGGTCATATATTTAATTCCACCTAAATATTTTTGTAATTGATCTAATTGTCTGTCTAAATCGGCTGCTTCTTTTTTCGGGAGTTGATTAAAGGTGCCTGTTAATTTCTTATTTTCTAAATCTTTAAATTTTTGAAGACGTGTTTGTATAGTTGACCAATTCGTTAACATACCTCCAAGCCATTTTTGGTTTACATAATGACATCTTGCTTTTGAAGCAGCTGATGCTACTAAATCAGCTGCTTGATATTTTGTCCCCACTATCAGGAATTGTTTCCCTTTACTTGCGGCATTTGAAGCTAAATCACAAGCTTCTGATAAGAAGCGAGCAGTTTGAGTAAGATTTATAATATGAATACCTCTTCGTTCTGTAAAAATATAAGGCGCCATTTTTGGATTCCATTTACGTGCTTGATGACCGAAATGAACACCTGCTTCCATCATTTCCTCTAAATTAATATTCCAAGATTTTTGCTTCATTCTTTCATTTAATTTCTTTCATGGGTCAATAAAAAATATATATGTCTAATGAAAGACATATAATAATTTTATGTCTCTATATAGATAATACTATAATGGATAAATAAAATTATTATATATACGTTACATGTTATACGTATAAACGTCTGAAACTCATGGTTACATTAATAAGATTTCATTAAAATTATTTGAAATTTTTAATTCTAGATAGATAAAATTATTTTTGGATACTGATTTTTTTCAATACGTTATGAACAGTGCCTAAAGCGGGAAAAATAAAAAATGTATTTTGATATAAAAAAATGTTTCTCATTTTTTTATTGAAAGAATTATTCTTTCTACCAAAAAAAATGTCTCTTTTTTTTTCAAGAGTAATTTTGCCAAATAACTTCTTGAGATCCAGTCCCGGCAGGAATTCTTCCACCAATAATGACATTTTCCTTTAGACCTTTTAACCAATCAATTCTACCTTTTTAAAGCAGCTTTAGCCAAAACTCGAGTAGTTTCTTGGAAACTAGCTTCTGAAATAAAACTTTGAGTATTTAATGATGATTTGGTTATTCCCAATAATATTGGTTTGTAAGGAATTACTTCTTCCAAAACACGATTAATTCTTCGTACTCTTGAAGATTCGATAAGTTCACCAGGTAAAAAATATTGATCATTCCGTCTTCTAAAGTAGTTACTTTAGAAGTCATTTGTCGTACAATAATTTCTATATGTTTATTCGATACATTTACACCCTGAGATTGATAAACTTTTTGGATTTGATCAACCAAAATTATTTGTCCTTGTTCCGTACCGATCCTTGCACTTAAGAAAAATCCCCAAACATTACCAATAAACTTTTCCATATCATTGTTCCAATCTTCAAAACTATCCTCTAAATTAATAGATACTGAATTTACCGGACGTGCTTCTAGTAATTGTTCTACTTTAGGTAGACCTTGAATTATATCTCCCGATTTTAATCTTTCATATATGAGCGTTATTAGGGTATCTCCTTCTTTGACAGATTCACCATAATTATTATGAATAATAGCTTCTCCAGTAGCTAAATATGGTTTAGCCAATCTAATAACCAAATAATTTGTATGCATACCTATAATTTGACCGGATGGACAAATTTTTGAGTATTTTGATACATAGAAATTATCAATAAAAAATTTCCCAAGATTTAAATTTTGGGTTATCTTTTCCGATAAATAAAATAGTGGTAAACAGCATTTGAATAAATTTTGATTAATATTTATCAAAAAAATAAAATTATGAATTTTATTATATTCATCGACAAAGTACCATTTTGGATCTTGATAAATATTTATCAATTTATTAATTATTGGGGAATTGTTCACTATTATTTTGGTATCAGTAATCCAATAAAAACATTCGAAAGAATTTTTAATATTCCTAAAATTTCCTATCAATCCTAATTTATCAAATAAAAGTATTCCTAAGGATGCCTTTCCCGATGATAAAAAATCATCCTTTATTGCATCTACTTTTTCCGATTGATTGAAAGAATTTAAATTTTTTGGATACTCGCAAAAATCAAAAAATTTAGTCGAAAAACTATTATTGATACTTTTCCTTATACTAAAATCCCTAGATTTATCAATTTTTAAGGTTCTAACTAAATTAGATGGAGATAAAACAATGAAATGTTTTATTTCATCATTTTGATTAGATGAAATACGTATAATACCTGGATGTTTGCTTATTAATCGGTTTTTACAAATTGAAAAAAAAGTCTCATAATTGTTCTTTTTCAAAACATATCGAGACTCAAATACATTTTCTCGTTTCTCATCATCTAAAAGAAAAGGATTTATCAAACTAATTTGAAGAAAATTTCTAAAATTATTTTTTGTTTTTATTTTTAAAAACGAAACATGAGCTTTTTTAAAAAAGTAATTTTCTTTCCAATGTACGATTAAACAAGTTTGAATTAATTGAATATATCTTTTACTTATTATTCGAATTTGTTCACCATCTTCATGAAATAGATAACTTACATTTTTAATTTTTAATTTTGTATCTCTTCTCAAAAAATTTAAAAGATTTGTTTTATTGGATTCATTAGATACTTTATATTCAGTTGCAGGTCTTATCAAAGCAAAGGGTTTTTCTTTGGAAGGTATAATCCATTGAAGATATGTCCAATTCTCGCATCGAAATTCATTAAAAAATTTTTTGCCGGGTGGAATTAAAATACTTATTTGTTTTGAAATTTCATATGTTTCATTCGGATAATAAATAGTTCCAGGTAGAATTTTCACTTCATAAATATTGTTTATTCCTTTCCGGATTTTGACCAATCCGCTGATATCACTCATAATACTTGAAGTAATTAATGCACCTGTTTGAATGAATTTATTATTTTTTATCAAAATCGATGATAAAGTTTTAGTCGAAATATATAATTTTTCGGGAATAAAAAAAAAATTACCTCCTTTTATGATTTTATATCTTGGTGGAAAAAACTTCGTTTCTACATCTCCGAAATAATTATTTATATTAATCAAACTAGTTTGAACAGTACCATATTTTAGAATTCCCGATTCTTCTAATTCGTATTTGGAATGATTTGCAATAGCAAAAGCATCTTTATTTTGTAAAATCCCATTTTTTCTTAAAATAAGAAAAAATGGAGTTGTATTTTTTTTCTTTAAAAAGATATTTTTCCGTTTTTTTGCTATCTCATAACCATATAAAATGATATTTGAATTTATCAAATTATTCAAATCATTGAATATAGCATAATTTAACTTCGATTTCGTAATAATTTGATTTTTTCTGAAGATCCAAGAATTTAAAATACAAATATTTACTCGAGTTTTATTTACCGGAAAAGAAAAATAATTTATCTTTCGCAATAAAAATTTGAGAATCAATTTTATCTTGGTTTTTGTAAAATGAAACAGGTAATTTATCATTTTATTATAAGATTTTCCAGATAAGATCCATATGTGACATGTTTTAAGTATAGGATGAATATTACTATGTATATATTCAGATGCATGACGTACTTTTGTACTCCAATACATTTCTCCTTCTAAATTGGAATAAATATATTTTTGAACTTTCTCTTTAAAAGGTGATATTTTAGCACGAATTTCAGCGATAACTTGTTTTGATTCCACATATTGACTATTTTGAACTAATAATAAACTTTTTGGGGGAATAGTTAGATTATAAACTTTATTTCTACCTCGAATGCTTATAAACAAATTGGTATGACATATCCAAGCAGGATGTCCGTGACGTGTCCGTGTCGGATAAATAAAACTTTCATCAAATTTTATAATTCCGTTAAAAGGAATTCGTACATGTTCTGCAATATCGCCAGTAAATACACCTCCAGTATGAAAAGTTCGTAAAGTTAACTGAGTTCCAGGTTCGCCAATAGACTGACCCGCAATAATCCCTACAGCTTCACCAATTTCTATCAAACTTCCACTTGTAAGACTCCAACCATAACATGATTGACAAATCCAAAGCATACTTTTACAAGTTAAAGGAGATCTTACAGAAATTGGTTCCGTTTTTAAATTTATTAACTTATTTGCTAAAGAAGCTCCAATATCTTGATTACGAGTAGCAAAACATCGATTATTTATATATATATTCTCTGCTAATACACGACCAACTAATTTTTGGTGAAAAAAAGTCTTTTTTACTTGTAAAGTATTTATAAAAATACCATAAATAGTGCCACAATCTATTTTACGTACAATAATACGTTGAACTACTTCAACGAGTCTACGAGTTAGATATCCAGCATCTGATGTTCGTACTGCAGTGTCTACAACTCCCTTACGAGCTCCGTAACACGAAATGATGTATTCCGTTAAAGATAATCCTTCTCGAAAATTACCTTGGATAGGTAAATCAATAATTTGTCCTTGAGGATCTGACATTAATCCTCTCATACCTACCAATTGGTGAACTTGCGACGTACTTCCACGAGCACCTGAAAAAGACATCATATGGACTGGATTTGAAGGATCAGTCATTCTGAAGTTCGGATTCATCTCTTGTTTCAAATATTCACTTGTCGCATACCATGTCTCTATAAGTTGACGCAATTTCTCTACGGCATGTAAATTTCCATAATTATAATGTTTCTCTGAAAGGTTGCCATATTGTTCAGCATCTTCAATAAGCCAACCTTTCGAAGGTGCTGTCAAAAGGTCATCAATACTTAAGGAAATAGCACCTAAGGTAGCTTGTTGAAAACCCAATGTTTTTAGTTGATCCAAAACATGTGTTGTATGAATAATTCCAAAATGGGATATTAATCTGCTTATGAGTTGTTTTATGGCGATTCGATCCATAACTTTATTATAAAATATCAAATCGACTGATTCTGCCATAGGAGAAAACCTCTCTTTTTTTACAAACATAAATCACCAATGAATTTAAGCTATTAAATTTTCTGACTGTTTTTCAATCCATTTTTTTCTCAAATACGTTGCATAAATGTTTTTCGTTTTAAAAACGCTTCATAAGTACCTTGTATTGCCTCGTTAATTTGTTGGTTAGATAAAATACGACCCGCGGTTGTACAAATATAAATGCTAAGGATTTTTCGATTTCTATTTTTTCTGATTTGATAATGCTCGTAAATTTGAGATAAATTTCCAGAAGGTTTATATCTAATTTCGATAGGTTGTTCTTTAATTGTCGAAGTAACTATTTGTAATTTTATTTGCCATTTTATCCATAAAAAACTGTGCAAACTAATGGTTTTCTGTTGCTCGGCTTTCAAAACATCATCATAACCATAAAAATATGGTATTTTTGAAAAAGAATATTTTTTCTCTTTTCTATAATTACTATCGCTATTATAGTTATCGATATTATTACGACCATTATCGAATGGATGATATCGATTACCATAAATACCTTGATAATTTTCTAGCGTTAAAATATAGAGTCCAAGAAGCATATCTTGACTTGGGATAGACACAGGTTCTCCCGTTGCTGGAGATAGTAGATTCCTACGAGAAAGCATAAGTAAGCGAGCTTCCGTTTGGGCTTCCAAAGATAAAGGTACATGAACTGCCATCTGATCCCCATCAAAGTCTGCATTGAAACCACCACAAACTAATGGATGTAAATGAATAGCCCGCCCATTGACTAAAATAGGTTGAAATGCTTGTATTCCTAACCGATGTAATGTCGGGGCTCGATTCAACAATATAGGATGTCCTTCCATTATTTCTTGGAGGACTTTCCATATAATGGGTTTTTCGTTTCGAATCATAGTTTTAGCTGCCCGAAGATTAGGAGCGAAGTTTTGTCCAATTAGACCACGAATAACAAATGCTTGAAAAAGTTCCATTGCCATTTCTCGAGGTAACCCACATTGATGTAATGGAAGATAGGGGCCTACTACAATAACTGATCGACCCGAATAATCAACTCTTTTTCCAAGTAAATTTTCACGGAACCTTCCTTCTTTCCCTTCAATTAAATCTGAAAAGGATTTATAAGGTCTATTATGACTATCTCTCATAGGTTGTCCTCTAATTCCATTATCAATAAGTGCATCAACAGCTTCTTGAACTAGTCTTTTTTGACAAACAATTAATCCTCCTGGTGTTGAATCGCTGCGCGCTAAAAAATCAAGAAGAGTATTATTTCTATAAATAACTCTTCTATAAAGTTCATTTAAATCGGACGTAATTAACTCACCTTCTCCTAATTCAATCATGGGTCTCAATTCAGGTGGAAGAACTGGTAAAATTGATAGAATCATCCATTCCGGTTTTATATTTGTTTGAATAAAATATTTTGCTAAATCAATACGTCTAATTAGTAGATCTTTTCGCCTCTGAATTTTTCTGTCTTCCCAATCATTTCCTGTTGATCTTTGTCCGGCAAATTCTTTCCACTCCAAATTTGCATTATTTATAACATTTTGTAAATCTAAATTAGTTAATTGTTTCTTAATAGCATCGCCGCCTGTAGCTATTTCTCTATTCCGAAATATTTCAAATCCCCCATAAGAAAAAAAACGGGGGAATATATCCCTCCAAGATTGATCTTCGTACTTGAATAAACCTCGTAATTTTAATAGAGTAGGTTTTTCATTTATAGGTCTAGCAATGAAAAGATTGGGATAGGTTATTTTTTGAGATTCCCCCCCTAAGAATCGGACATGAAAGTTTTCCCGTCATCCGGCTCAAATAGTGCTAATTTATTATTGAATTTGTATCCTTAATATCATTATTGGATATCAAAGTATGAAGGATTATTTTTAATAAATATAATTGCTATTCGTTACTCAAGTTATAATTCAAAATTCTTTTAGAAGTTTATTGAGTGGTCTTAAGCCTTTAAGAATTTATAAAATAGTGAATTTTAATAGTTCAGTTTTTAATTCATTTATGTAGAAAGGTTTTTCTTGTCCGTGTTTTAATTCTTGTATCCTCTAGGTTTTTGCTCTATTTCGATGATTTATCCTTTACCCGAAGCGAATTTGCGATGAATTCACTTCGATATATCACGAAAAAATATTTTTTCATTTTACGAAATCTAAATAGCGAATAATTTATTATCTAACCCTAGATCAAATCCTTTAGACAACTAAAATTTAATAATTGTTTTATTTCGAGCTTCATTCCATCATTTTATAAAGGCATGTCAAAATAAAAGGTATTCAAATGATAAAAGATTAGAATAACAGTTTTTTTAAATCTGTGAAATAAAAATTTATGATCGAGTCACACATCGCAATAAACTAGACTTTCTAATTCTTTAAGTGGCTTAGCTAAGAGATTAGCAATACAACTAGGAAGACGTCTCAAATACCATACATGTGTTACAGGACATGCCAACTCAATATATCCCATTCGATATCTTCGGATTCTTGATTCAATAAAATCTACTCCACAATGTTCGCAAAATTTTATATTACTTTTCTTATTTTCAATTCCTTCATATTTTCCACAAATACAAACTCCGCTTTTGATAGGTCCAAAAATTCTTTCGCAAAATAAACCATCTTTTTCTGGTTTATGTGTCTTATAATGCAACGTATAAGGTTTGGTTACTTGGCCAATTATATTACCATTAGGTAATATTCTTTTAGCCCAATCACGAATTTGTTCTGGGGAAGCTAATTCAATTCGAAGATGTTGATATTTTATCTGATAAGTCATAAAATGAATATTCCAAGTTATTTTTTTTTCAAATTTCTTTAAATTGCAATACTAAATCCTTCTCAATTAAAGTAGCGTGATTAATTTTAAGAGCTAAAGATCGTAGTTCTCGAACAAGTAATTTAAAAGATTCTGGAGCAGTTTTAGGTTCGGGTATTGGTTCTCCCGTAACGATAGCACCAAGTACTTCATAACGAGCTCGAATATGATCAGATTTAATAGTTAGCATTTCTTGCAATATATAAGCAACACCAAAACCTTCTAAAGCCCAAACCTCCATTTCTCCCACTCGCTGTCCCCCCCGCCTCGATCTACCTCGTAGAGGCTGCTGGGTAACCAGTGCATAAGGTCCACTTGAACGTGCGTGAATTTTGTCATCTACTTGATGAATTAATTTCAACATATAGGCTTTTCCTGTAGTAATAGGTTGTTCAAAAATTTCTCCGGTTCTTCCATCAAATAATCGACTTTTTCCAGGGTTAGCCGGTTCAAATAACCACGGATTTACTGTTTTTTCACTTGCTTCATAAAGTTCTGAAAATACTAATTTTCTTGAAGCTTCTCGTTCATATCTTTCATCAAAAGGTATTATTCTATAATTTTTATTGAGAAAGTATCCTGCTAACCCCAGCAAACATTCAAAGATTTGTCCCACATTCATTCGTGAAGGCACACCCAGTGGACTTAATATCATATCTATAGGTGTACCATTTTGTAAAAACGGCATATCTTGTCTTGGTAATATTTTTGAAATAATACCTTTATTACCATGTCGTCCAGCTACTTTATCACCTACTTGTATTTTACGCCTTTGTGAAACATATATATGAATAATTTTTGCATCATTAGAACTATCTTCTCGATAAATCGATCTAACGTCAATCACTCTCCCCTTTCCACCTATCGGAACTTTAAGACAAGTTTCCTTGGAGTTGGCTACTTGAATACCAAAAATAGCTTGTAATAATTTACCTTCTGGAGCTCTTGAAGTTTCTTCCGTTTCTTGAGGTGTTAATTTTCCCACCAAAACATCTCCTGTTTCTACCCATGCCCCTGTCAATACGAAACCATTTTTATCTAAGTGACGGAGTAGGTAATGATCTAAATGAGGTATTTCCTTAGTAAATTTTTCAGCACCTTGACTTGTAACACGAGCTTCAATTTCATATCTTTCAATATGAATTGAAGTATAGATATCTTCATATATTAGACGTTCACTAATTAAAATGGCATCTTCGAAATTGTAGCCTTCCCAAGGCATATAAGCTACTAAAAGATTTTTTCCCAAAGCCAGTTCACCTTTCGAAGTTGCTGCACCATCGGCTAAAATTTGTCCCTTTTTTATATAGACCTTCCCGTTTCTTTGAGGTTTTTGATGTATACAAGTACTATTATTAGAGCGTTGATATATAATTAAATTTGTATTTATTTCTTTTTTATTCAATGATAAAGTAATTTTTTCACTATTAATAGAATGAATTTTACCCCCCTTTATCGATACAGTTACACTCCCTGAATCGAGAGCTGTTTGACCTTCTATCCCTGTTCCTACAATACATTTTTCTGTTTTTAAAAGTGGAACAGCTTGACGTTGCATATTTGAACCCATTAAAGCTCGATTTGCATCATTATGTTCAAGAAAGGGAATAAGGGAAGCTCCAACAGAAAAATATTGTAAGGGAAAAATACTCCGAAGGTGTACTTGTTCCCAAGCAATAGCAACGAAATCTTGTCGGTAGCGGGCTGGGGTAATTCGTTCTTCTGGACTTTTTTGATCTAATGCTAAACAATTTCCAGTGGCTATTCTATAGTATTCATCTTCTCCGGCTGATAGATTAAAGATTTTATCTTCTTCAGATAATTCCGAAATTTTATAGAATGGACTCTCTAAACAACCTAAAATATTGATTTCTGCATGAATAGCTAATGAACCTATAAGTCCAGCATTCATTCCTTCAGAGGTTTCGATCGGACAGATGCGTCCATAATGACTAGGATGAATATCACGGACTTGAAAACCTGCAGTTCTTCTTGTTAATCCTCCAGGGCCTAAAGAACTTAATCTTCGTTTGTGAACCATTTCTGTTAATGGATTTGTTTGATCCAAAAATTGAGATAACGGATGTGAACCGAAAAATTCTTTAAAAGTTTTTATTAATGGAGTTGGGGTTACTAAACTTTTTGGAGTTGGCAATCTTTTTCGTTTAGTCACTCCCCGTAAAATTTGTCGAATCGAGTTTTCTAAACGATTTAATGCTAATTTCAATTGATTTTGTAATAAATCTGCCACGGAACAAACACGTCGATTTTTTAGGTTATCTATATCATCAAGTTTTCCTATTCCAAACTTTAATTTTATTAAATAATCAACAGCTGCTAAAATATCTTGGGGTAATAAAAAAGTTTCGTTTTCAGGTACATCGAGATTTAATTTTTCATTTAAATTTAAACGTCCCATTTTGCCTAATTCACATCGTTGTTGAAAAAATTTTTTCTGTAATTCTTTTCGTATAGATTCTGAAAAAACAATATCTCCGCTTAAGCTATATAATTGTTTATAAAGTTCAACGATAGCTTCTTCTGTCGAAGAAGGTTGTTCTTTTAGTTTTTTATTTATAGAGTCTAAAAAAAATTTGGGATAGCAAACACTTATTAATATTTGTTTGAGATTTAAACCCGTAGCTGATAATAAAATTAAAATGGATACTTTTCGTTTTTTACTTATTCGCGCCCATATTCTTCTTTTTGCGTCAATTTCTAATTTTAACCTTCCCCCCCAATTAGAAATTAAAGTTCCAGTATATGTTGTAATTCCGTTACGATCTAATTCTGAATTATAATAAATTCCAGGACTTCGTAAAATTTGATTAATTATAACTCTCGCTACGCCATTAACAACAAATGTACCTTGAGAGTTCATTAAAGGAATACTTCCAAGAAAGACTCTTTGTTTCTGTATTTTTCCCTCCCTCTTCTGTGTTAATCGAGCAGGTACATACAAATCCGATGAATATGTAATAGATTTATATATAGCATCCCTTTCTTTTAAGAATGGTTCTGTTAATTGGTATTGTTCACCAAATATCCGAAATTCTAATTCTTCATCTATATCTTCAATTCTTGGGAAATTTATAAGTTCTTCGATCAAACCTTTACTAATGAAACGATTAAATCCTTCGAATTGTATTCTCCCAAATTCGGGGAGGACGAAAATCTCCATATTTTCCTTTGAAATTTTATTGGAATTTATCTCATTAATATTCCTAAAAAATAGAATTCAAGTTTAATTTTTTGATCAATGAAGAAATTTAAAAATTTCGATTCCCATTTTATATCTTGTCCTCACGAATTATCTGGTATAGTTTGGAAATAGATATTTGATTAAAGTATATTATTTAATAAAAACAAAAGGCGGCATGGCCAAGTGGTAAGGCAAGGGACTGCAAATCCTTCATTCCCCAGTTCAAATCTGGGTGTCGCTTCGTTTTCAAAATGTAGAAACTGTGGATTGTCTATACCGTCATCTTTTGGAACAAACCGTTATGCTCTATATGATATAGTCTGTAACATTTGAAATATTCCCAAATCCATCGTATTATAGACAACCCATATATATTTTGAAATAATGAAAAAAGAAAACAACTCAATCGTTAATATTTTTTAATTAGAGATAATTTATTGAAAAATTATTTGAATAAAAAGTTGAAAAAAATATGGATTTATATGCTATTCTATATGTATATATATATATATATATATACATATATATATATATTTTTTGTGAAATAAAAGTAAAAAGAAAGGATTTTATGGATATTACCAATATAGCTTGGGGTGCCTTAATGGTTGTTTTCACTTTCTCCCTGTCCCTTGTTGTATGGGGAAGAAGCGGTTTATGAACATTCGTTGAAATTAAGAGAGAATAATATAGTTATTTATCTCTTAATGTTTTCCTGAAGGCGGCATTGAATTCCTCGTAAAATTCAATGCCCCCTTTTTTCTTTCTCTCTACAGTAGGAAACATGTATTGTATAATAAATTTCGTCTATTTTTTGTCTATTAACAGAGAAATGTTTCTTTAATTTAAAATTTTTATAAGTGTATCTTTTTTCAAACTCTGAAGCAATATTTTTTTTCCAGATCTTAAGCAATTTGAACCACTTCTTAAGTAAACACTTTCCACAATAAAAAAGATAGTGGTTCCGCTTAAAAGTATTTGAGATAATAGGAGAATGGGATCTAATCGCCAACCTTGGAAGAAAAGAATTCCTCCACATAATAATCCGATGGAGGAAAAGAAAAAGTCATAATATTGAGATAGGTTGAATTGAACCCCCTCCAAAAACCATATGTGATATTTTCAAATCAGTATGGCTTAAGCAAAAAATTTTGCAATTTTGTTTTACCCGAAATCCTAATTAGTTTCAGTAAACTTTTTGGATTGTCTTTTTTTTTTCAAGTAGATAATATTCATTTGCTCTTCCAATCTCGAAAAAGTTGTCTTTTTTAGTTACTTTTTTTTTTTAATATCTTTAAGTTCATATTAAATTCCGTTGTCATTACTATTTGTTTTCCAGAGAAAATAAATAAGTAACAAAATATTTTTTTTTTCACTATTCGAATAGGTTTTCGAAATAACATAAAAAATGTTGAAACATTTTAACCATGGATTCATTTTGACATTTTAGAAATTTCTTTTTCTTTCGATTTTTTCAAGTTTCATATCAATAATTTATTATAGATATGTTGAAATTTTGTCTCAAGTACATTAAAAATCACACCTCTAGAAACACGAGGTTCCCTTTTTCTAAGGGCATATAAAAGTATACTTACTGTTATTAAAGCTACCCCTACTATAGTACTGGGGCCAAAATTCCATATGATTCATTTTTTTATTGAATAACTCAATAATTAAGAGGGTAGAAAAAATCTAAATAATAGACACTATAATCGTGTTTATTTTCTCCTTCTCTATTTCATTGATAGTGATAAAAAAAAAATTATTTCGATTAAAATTTTAATTATTTTGACTAGCTGTTTGTACATAAAGAATGAGTAAAAAAGCGGTAGGAATTAAGATAAAAAGAGCCGTAGCAATAAACGCTGAAATATTTACTTCCATAATTATAGTATTTTAATGGTTTTTTCGGAAATATCCAAAAATATCTCCTTATAACAAATACGAATCTGTTTCTGAATAATCATACATAAATTAAGTTTAATTTTCCATTCAAAAATTTAATTCGTGATTCACTCAATATTCATAGAAATTCCATGTTTTGAGTTCGATAATTTATTTTTCTCACTATCAATGAAATAGTATAACATATCAAAGTATTTATCTAAATAAATTTTTTTAATATTTGTTTATTTTGCCTTGAAGAGGATTCGAACCTCCATGCCTAAAGCACGAAATTTTGAATCTCGCGTGTATACCGTTTCACCATCAAGGCTTTATGTAGTGAATTATATTAATATAATTCACTACATAAAATTTATAGATGTCTATTAATTAAAAAATATTTTTTAATTAAGGAAAAAAAAGACTTAATTTTAAAGTATCTTGGATACAATAGAAAAAGGGATCTATTAAAAAACCAAAAAAAATGGATCCCATCGTACATAAAAGTATAATAAATTCAATAGAATTTTTTTCAACAGAAGTGGATGGTGAAACAATATAAGCCTGAAGATAAGGATTTATTCGTCCATTTCTTGAATATATTATTAATTTTACAATTTTTAGGTAGAAATAAATAGAAATTATACTTGTTATTAGTGCTACCATAACTAATAAGTAGTTACCTGCTCGCCACCCGCACCAAAATAAATATAATTTACCAAAAAAACCTGTTAAGGGGGGTATACCTCCCAAGGATAACAAACATAATGTTAATGAAAGACTTAATAAGGGATCTTTCATGTATAATCCTTCATAATCACGAATATTATCAGTTCCTGTACGTAAACCAAATAATATAATACAAGCAAAGGTACCTAAATTCATGAAAATATAAAAAAAAGTATAAATGATCATACTAGCATACCCATTTAAATCACCAGTTATTAATCCAATAATAATATATCCGATTTGACTTATTGAGGAATAAGCAAGCATACGTTTCATACTTGTTTGAGTAATTGCAACTAGATTACCTAGGATCATACTTGAAATAGCTAAAATTTCCAATATGAATTTCCATTCATTTGCTGAAAAAATAAAAACAATATTGAAAATTCTAGTAGCTAGAGCTATCCCGGCTATTTTAGAAGTAACGGAAAGAAAAGCAACGACTGGAGTTGGTGAGTTAGAGTTGGAAATTTTTAAATTTCCTCTCATTCAAAACCGTGCATGAGATTTTAATCTCACACGGCTCCCAAATAATAAATTAGTAACAATAAATACTTTTTTATGTTTTATAATATTTCATTACTTTCCTCGTGTTTGTGTAATAAAAAATAAAGTTTTTTAAATTAAAACTTTTCGAGGAATCCTTGTATTTTGATTTTTATATCAATCTTTTCAATCTATTAAAATTTTTTTTCCGTTCCCAACAGTTGTAGTACTTTTTTATTTTAGGGATCATTGTTATCGACTAGTATTCCTTATTCATTTCTTATCTTGAAGAATAAAGATTAATTAAATGATACTTATATTGGGAATTAAAAATATTTTAGGATTCGTTCCAAGTCTTTTTATTTGTAAAAACTATCCCTAATAATTATTTGATTTGGCAAGTAATTCTTATTCTTAAAAAATAAATGTTTTAAATTTTGCTTTATTTCAAATCAAAAATTTTATGAAAATTCCATCCCAATCTGAGTTAAGATTGCATTATTTTATAATGTATTTCTGTTGGGGTCATTTAAGAAAATTATTGGTATAAAGAATTTGTAATTTCAATAATTCTAATTTCTTAAACGGCTCGCACTCCTTCATAAATATCGGGAGTCCATTGATGGAAAGGAACCATTGAAATCTTAAACGCAAGTCCAATTGTAACACATATAAGTGCAATAAATATTCCTGTAGAATGAAACATTTGTGTATCCAAAATACCATTGACTATTTTTTGTATATTGGTTTCTCCTCCTGATAATCCATATAACCAGGAAAAACCGTATGCAAGGATGGAAGAGCTGATTCCACCTATAAGTAAATATTTTATTGCAGCTTCATTTGATCTAATATCCTTCTTCGTATAACTACATAATAAATATGAACATAGACTTAAGCATTCCAAAGATACAAAAATAGTAACTAAATCATTAGCACCACATAAAAATATACCTCCTGCAGTAGCCGTTAGTATAAATATAAAAAATTCAGGAATAGCCATTCGTATACGTTTAATATATTCTAAAGTTAAAGGAATGCAGAACATAGAAGATAATGCTATAAATATCTGAAATATTCTATTAAAACTATTTGTTTGAAAAGAATCCGAAAAACTCATAATTGGTTTTGTATTCCATTGAAATAATAATATTATTATAGTTACTAGTAAACTTGTTAGAGATGTTAAATAAAATACAGTTGTATTTTTTTTATTAGATATTAAATCAATAATAAAAATAATGAATAAACCAAAGATTGGAATACATCCGGGTAATATTGTGCTCCCATATAAAAGAAATGTACCAAGTTCTAATTTCATAAAAAATTTTCCAAAGGATAAAGTAAAATATTGCTGCGATATTTTTTACATATCGAATTATAAATGAATGTAATAAGGAATAAAAAAATGTATGACAAAGTTTACGCATTTTATTGTAAAATGCGTAAACTTTTTAATTAAGATGAAATTGCAATATTCCTAATTATCTTTTTCATATTAAATTCAACGGAAATGCGCAAATGCTCTATTAGCCTCTGCCATTTTATGAGTTTCTTCTCTCTTACGTATGGCAATTCCATTCTCTTTTGCTGCATCTATTAATTCGTAACTAAGTTTTACAGCCATATCTTGACCCGAACGTTTCCTTGAGGCTCCTAATAACCAACGAATAGCTAATGCTTTTCCTTGTGTCGATCCAATTTCAAGTGGAATTTGATATGTAGATCCACCTATACGTCTTGCTTTTACTGTTACATTAGGAGTTACTTTACGGATAGCTTGACGTAATACAAATAATGGATTTTTTTTTGTTCTCCGTCTGATGTCTTCTACTGCTCCGTAAAGAATTTTATAAGCTAGTGATTTTTTTCCATTCTTCAAAATTCGATTAACTAACATATTAACTAACCGATTGCGATATATCGGATCAGGCTTTGCTAATTTTTTTTCCGAAATAGTCTTACGTGACATAATACAAATAATTGAATCGATATTTTTTATTTATAAGCGAATTTTTCCAATTTATTTTGACTTTTTCACTCCATATTGTAGGATGGATTTTTTATATCTTCCTCCAAACCGTACATCCGATTTTCAACGAATACGGCTTTCAACATTTTAATCTTATTATGCTTACTCACTTTCAATTGAGTATCCGTTTCCATTTTTCATTCTTTATTGAAAATCTTGCATTTTGTAATCCCAAATTGAATAAAAAAACCTTTAGGTCTATGAAATAGACGGTAGAAAAAAAATTAATTGCTATTTCATTTTTATTTGCTCCCAAAAAATAAAAATTTTAAAAATTCCAACTAAAGTTAGGGAAAACTACCACAATTAGATATAAATTAAGACCCTAGTAATTTTATATAATAGAAAAAAAGAATTTCTTAATAGCATGCTCTAGTCCCCTTGTAAAACGTTATTTTTTTAGTTATTGGGTTAGCTATTGATTTCATGTTTTTAGCAATTAACTGAGTATCTAAAAATGATAAACGTTTTAGGATATTATATACAACGCACTAGAACGCCCTTGATGACGATCTTTTACCCCTACAGCATCTAATGTTCCTCTAATAATATGGTATCTTACACCAGGCAAATCTTTAACCCTTCCCCCTCTTACTAAAACAACCGAATGTTCTTGTAAATTATGGCCCATACCCGGAATATATGCAGTAATTTCGAATCCAGATGTTAATCTAACACGAGCAACTTTCCGCAAGGCAGAATTTGGTTTTTTCGGTGTTGTAGTGTAAAAGTTGACAAGATGAGTTACCTCTATTGCCACTCTACAAAACCGTACGTGAAATTTTCATTTCATACGGCTCCTCGTTCAAATTTTTTGATAGTAAAAAATGAATAATTACTTAATAATTGAATTTTTTCGTTATATTTAATATGTTTATCCTCCTAAAAATTTGACGAGTTAATATTAGCTTATCTATGTAGTTATACATTTTGTTGGAATTATTTAATGTCATTCAGCCATGGATGCTTCTATTCCCGAA